TTTTGATTTTGACTTGGTTGGCAGGGTCAGGGCCTTTCTCGCTGGGCGAGCGCATCCGATTGATTCTAAAGTCCTTTCCTAAACCACTTCCCGTTCAGTTGCTGAAAGATAGAGAGAACCTTTCTAAATGAGATTGAGTTCCACTAATATGCAAGCTAAAAAGATGCTATTTGCTGCTATTCCATCTATTTGTGCATTAAGTTCGAAGAAGATCTCAATCTATAATGAAGAAATGATAGTAGCTCGTTGTTTTATAGGCTTCATCATATTCAGTCGGAAGAGTTTAGGTAAGACTTTCAAAGTGACTCTCGACGGGAGAATCCAGGCTATTCAGGAAGAATCGCAGCAATTCCCCAATCCTAACGAAGTAGTTCCTCCGGAATCTAATGAACAACAACGATTACTTAGGATCAGTTTGCGAATTTGTGGCACCGTAGTAGAATCATTACCAATGGCACGCTGTGCGCCTAAGTGCGAAAAGACAGTGCAAGCTTTGTTATGCCGAAACCTAAATGTTAAGTCAGCAACACTTCCAAATGCCACTTCTTCCCGTCGCATCCGTCTTCAGGACGATCTAGGCACAAAGTTTCACTTATTAGTTAGGAGGAGATTTTGCCCCCAGTGTCTCTCGAAAGCAGAAAAAATAGAACTCATTCGAGAGAGCTTGGTGGTCTTAAGAATGGTTCGGGTGGGGGGTTCTCTTAAGAATAAATAAGACGAATAGAATCTAATTCATGTTCATGCTAACAGAAGAGCGGATCCAATACACAGACAACTTCTTTCTCATAAAGCTGCTTTGCAAGAAAGGAGTTAGTTCCCTCCGGGGGTTCTGATAGCCAATGCTTCCTACGCTCCAGCCCTTAGCCCTGAACTCCTTAGCACAAGCACTAAGTCAGCCAGCTTGCCAATCAACTGAGGCCTTTGCTTCGTGATTAGGAAGCTGATTTGTGAAAATCCTCATATCCTTTCTTCCGGATGAACGAATCAGACTGAACCACTGTAGAATTTTCAGCTGCTGGCAAGGAGCTACTCTTTCCCTCCACTCCGGGCTGGCAAGCTTATATCTCTCGATAGCTGCATCGGATCTTTCCTGAAAGCTGGGCAAGGGGCTAAGCGGAACTCCTCCCATCCATAAGGACACTTGTTTACTGCCAGAGACAAATAAATAAATCTTAGTTCAAGATCATGGGGTTTCAGGGTGAAGAGTAATATCCTGAAAAACCTGCAACCTGTTTCTCCTTGTTAGTTTATTCTCCCCAGACAATGAATCCCTTTCCTTTGCCAGCATTCTGCGGCTTTCCGAGTTTGAAGCCTTCTTTGGTGATTTTGATGTACACATGAAATATGTTGATGCTGGTGTCAGCTCCGGATTAAAACACAAAGACCTCCTTACTGTTGTATTCCTTGACAAACTGACATTCCCAGATGCATTACATCCATCTTTCTGGTCAAATGATTCAAGCTTTTTGCTTAAACATTCGGTCTGGCTGTGTGGCCAAGGATGTTTATAGATTATGTTTGAGTTTTAATTTTAATTATTAAACACTTCTGCACTATCTTGACCAACAAAATTTGCATATCTTCCACCAAATAAATCTTGTTCTTCATTTTCTTCTTATTCTACTATGTCTGCCCAACTCTCTTCTTCTCAAGTGGTTTTCTGTTTCCTGAGGCTAATTCATGGAGATTAACCAAATTCTCAGAGCTCTTGTCATTGCCAAAAGATTTGTCAACAGCAGAATTTTATACAGAGATTTTAGAACCCTGATGATTTTGGTCTGTGTCAATAGAAGTTGCAAATTCTTTGGCACCATCCAATTTACTCGCCCTCCACCTTCCATTGGCAGGTGAAGACAAATCATTTTCTGTTGACTTTGGCAGCATTATGTCATACTTATCATTCTGAGTACTCCCAAATGAAGGTTTAGGATCTGAATGGACATCTCCCCAAGTTTCCCTTTGATATCCATTATTGAAGCCCCATGAACATCTTTTCGGTTTTGTGTAAGGAACCTTCAGATCTCTTCTTGCATGATCAGGTGACTCATACAATCTCCTCCTGGCATGAGATACTTCCACCTCAGATGTTCCACTCGAGTTTTCAATATTCTTACCTTTCTTCAGTTCATCAACAGGCCAACTTTGTGGGGAGCACTGTGACATACTCCTCACTGAAAATGTAGTCTTCTTATTCTCAAGGGAGTTTTGACCAAAAGATTCTCTGGACTCTTTTTCCCAATTTCTAGAGAGATGCTGACCTGTACTACCAGAGCTGTTGCTTTCCTTTGAGTTCATACTGGTGTGTGACATGAGAGATCTTTGAGTTTCCTTAAACTTGTCATCTTTCTCTTTAATTGGATCTACTAATGATGATGACTCTATCTAAATCAGCATCTGAGAAGCACGTTCAAAAGATTTAGCAAAAGAATCATCCATCTTTTTTCTATTTTTTGACGCGCCTGAAGCAGGAATTTTGCTTCTGTTATCCGGTTCATTTGCATCAAACAGATTGCCAAGTTGCACTGCTTGTTCCTATCAACCTCAAAAGACAGTGCTTTTCTGAAGAAAAAAAAAATATGGAATTGTAGGTATTCTCTTTAGAGATAAATAAACTATGAAATCCATTTTGAGTCCATCTTAAATTACCGATATTGTTCTTCAGCAGTTTTATAGTCACCTTTTTGCAAGTAGGCCCAGGCCAAGTTCCCTAGTATCCTACATTGATAGAGAGAGATTCAAATTCAAGTAAGGGTGCAAGGCCTATGAACTTTGAACTAGATATAAAATGACGAAAGAGCATGGATGATTAAAATGCACTTTGATATCTCTTGCTCAGCAGTTACTTGAATCTTCTTCCCTTGAGATCTTGCTTGTTTTGTCGTCCTTCCCACAAAAGTCACACCATCTTCAATTTGCTTCAACTTGTGATGAAACATGGCAATCTCTTCATCAACCCTTCCTTTAAATAAAGGTGCCTAACAAGGTCTTTCGAACCCCGAGAATGCCAACTACGGTGCCGACAACACTCGAAGCTAGGCCCGCACGCACTATTCTTCTTGGTTATGCCCGATCCTGCAAGTCAAGAGTCTGGGAATGATGCAGCAGCCAGTATTACGGGGTTTACTCTCTTTCAAAGATAGGTCGAAAACCATATATTCCGCAATTGCCCTTGGATTGACATTGACTCTGGTCTCCGCTCTTCATTATAGATCTTTCCACTTCTCATTGAATCGGATTACCGGGTTGAGGAAATGCTATGCCAAAGATGGACCTCCGACACATTAGGACATTAGGTTTTTGTCTCCAAAGTGAAAGGCAAAGCTAACAACCAAGGAAGTAACGAGTTGCTCACTTGAAATGCCTACATTCCTGTCTGCATCCGCTTCTTTGTTGACGAGCCTACCCTTTAGTTTGTTTGGAGACTCAGATCCAGATGCTAACTGCTGGTCCCCTTTAAGGGCTCATTGCCTTCTCTTTTCACTCCACCCGCCCGAAATGACAGATCCGAAAATGGCGTCGTATGTGAAGATGCCCAGGCTCTTCCCTTATTGAGATGGTTCGCTCCTATGCTGACTGCACTTTTGTGGTTGCTTGCCCTAGCCCTAACTGGGAAAGGATCTGATTCATAGGCTCCGATCCTCTGAAGCCCAAGCCCTGTTCGTGGATAATCAAGAAAGCTCGCGCCTCGTTGATTCGATGTAGTAGTAGCTGGCCTAGTAGGAACTGGCTGCCATCGCCCGATCCGCTACTCTGATGAACTCTGATCGCTATGGTCGAAAAGAAGGCATGCTTTTGATCCAAGCCCTTTTTCTACACATCACTAGCTGTCAAGTCAATCTAGAATGTTCTCGCTCATCCAGTGCTCTCCTTTTTTTCCCGGGGCTTTCCCGCTACATACTTTTCTCGCTAATCAAGCTAGAAGTTCATTCTGGGTATGAAGCCTGGGGCAATCCCTTCCTTGCTTCTACTTTCACAGACCTTCTTTTGGTGGTGATGGCTTGCTGAATGGAAGAGGGGTGAACCAGGGAGGGAAGGGTAGCACTACACTGTCTTTCTTTCCTTGCTAGGAAAAATAGGCTCTTTGTCGGTCTTGATGCCGAGAGCTGGAGTTCATCCAATGCAGCCCTTCTCAACTATACTTTACCACCAAAGGATTAGAAACTTCGGGCTTGCTTAAGAAAGCGTAATCTGACCTTTCCTCTGCTCCAACGATTATCACTTCCCTTGCTGCTTTGGTACAACACACCAAATACGGACCGTTGGGAAAGCCGCTGCAAAGAAAAGTCCCTTACCGAAGAAAGCAAGAAACGATCTTTTGGCCCTCCATGCCAAACTTCTTTGCTTGCCTGGGCTTTCATCTGACTTTGCTAACGAAAAAACATTCTATCCCTTACGCTAGCTTGGCTTTCCGATGTAGCATGGTTGGCTGCTGGTCCCGGGTCTGCTAACTTTCCTCTTGCTTGCTCTACCGCTGTAGGATAAAGATAAACAAACTACTTGCCTTACGACACGAGTTCTATCTTCGCTATTACTGCTCGGCTCGCTCCTGAAAGTCTTCTAAGGCTAGCTAGCTCTCACATTATTACCTCTAGCCAATAGGGTCTGTAGCACATCTCTGGCTCATGTTATGCCTCAAGTTTCCAGTATAAATGCCCATACATATATGTTGTCTTAAACTTAAAGAAGTACCATTGAGGTATTTGTAGAAGTAGGGTCAGGTTAGGGCTTCTTCTTTAGCACATAGCTGGGCTGAAGCTCAACCCAAACAACGACATGGGATTCTTTCCCTATTGGTGCGGAGTTCCATCTCTCTTTGCCTGAAGCTCTCTTCCTTGATAGTTTATCGTATCATCCATAGATAGCAAATAAACTAGCCATTGGATATCTTGAATAGGAAGAATGGACAGAAGTAACTGACATCGTGCCCTAAGGCTTGATTGGCTAACCCGAACAAAGCACCCTAATAAAGGAAAAAGGCAGGAAGGACATCAATCCCGAGGGGGAAGAATGAGGCATTCAAAACCAGACAGAGATTCCTTCGCCTATCTCGGATTCTGCTACTGATTGGTTAAATAGTTCACATTCGCTTGGGAATACCAAAGAGAATGCAGTCGAGACAAGCACAAGTGGAGGAACGACCGACACTGCTGGCATGCCCCGCTTACTTCGATCCATCTATCTACACATCGTTCTACTACAGAACTGGGTTCATCATAGCTGCCAGCCTCGGTAAGGTTAACTAGCTACTTTACTCAGTGCACTCGAAATTATGTATCTACTTATCGTCTTTTTGCCCCTTATCGGTAGTTCCGTAGCAGGTTTTTTCGGACGTTTTCTAGGATCAGAAGGAACCGCTATAATGATCACAGGTCAAGATCTCGTGTTTTTTGCTATCATTCTTGTGGGCTGGATCTTTTTATTTCGTCTTTTGTATGTGTATGCTCGTGTGAATAAAAAGTCCCGCTTTCTTTTGAAACTTATGTATGTAGCCATTGGCCATTTCCGTGTTCTTCTATTGTATGCGCTCCAATTTCCTTTCTTACTTTAGTCTCTGCCTAAGTGGGATTCTTTGTCCTTATGTAATAAATAATGTGTCAGGTGGGGAAATAATTCCTTATGCTGGTGCTAACTCGGGGGAAAACTCAGAAGACTCATTTGAGCTCCAGGTCCTTGCGGAGCCTTGGCCCGTTACTCACAATATACCCTTAGAGTCATCGATGAGAAATAGAATCATAGCACTGGAAAATTATAATTCTATTTTTCTCCTTGATAAAGAAAGGGGGGTCTACTGGAGCGAAATAAAAACAGCTCTGGATCAAGCTCCCTCTCAGGATGAGTATAACCGATTACTCGATTTCGAGAATCGGGATCTTCAGATACGGGAGAAGAAGCATGAATGCTATTCCTTGTTTAAAAATGTGCTTTCTGAGCATCCCGACTTACTCGAAAATGAACCCTATATAAATCCAACTGAGGCCATTCTTTCGTATTTTGACAATACGAGAGAAGAACTTGAAGCCGAAGATGTACTTAGCGTTGCCGACACTGACCAGGCCGAAATTGGGATCTACGACACGATGATTAAGGATATCAGGCAGAATGGACCACAGTCTTACTATATAAATAAAATTATGGGACGATTTTGATTTGATAGCAGACTTTCTTTTGTGCCAAAGGGAGTTAGAATGTGCTTTGGTTCACGTATATCCCTATATAGATATAGATAGGCTCTGTAGTCGGGCTTAAGCCAGTTTCACCGAGGGTTTAAGCAGTGATTAGGTACGAGCAATAGTATGATTAGGATTCTGCTGGAACTGCGCTCTCTATTAAGAGCAGAAAAGACTGATCACTAAAGAGATACACTGACTTTTTTAGTGTGTAGTTCCTTTGTGCCCAGAGGACTTGAAAGAGCTTCCTTAGGATTCTACCTCAATTCAAAGTCGTAAGTCTTTCGCTTGCCAACTTAGGAGTACGGGGCTCGTTGGTCTTGGTTTCGATTCCAGAGATCGAGATTCGAATTAGCTCTTTTCGAACTAAAAAGAAAGTGAGGTGAGTGAGCAAGCAACTGCCTAAAAAATGGAAAGAAAGGAGAGTTCTTTCACTTCCGGGAATTAAGTAGAGGATCCCGGCTTCCCTATCTGATGATTAGGATGATGCCTGAACTGGAACTGGTGGAATCCCTACTAGTCACCGATGTTGGTGCCTTTTCTGCTCTTGTCGGAGTAGCTACTCTTGGTGCTTTTGGCTTAAGGAAGCAAGTAAGCTGAGGGAGTTCTGTGGTGAAGGACTACGCGCTGCTAATGTCCACATTCGGTCGGTCTTCAAGTGAGTGAGTGAGATGAGGAGTGAAGAGATTCGGGTTAGCCAAGTACCATCCATTTAGCTATCGGACGATGTGATCGTCCGCCCATTATTTATTCTTCACCCCGCTTCTGGTCTTCCCACATGCAACTGGTATGCGGTAAGACAAGTCTTCATTCTACGCGGGTTAGAATATGCTCTTCCTTATGTTAGCAAGAAGGAGATCTTTCGGAAGATCAGATAGAATGCCCTGTTCAGTTTGAAAGTGAATCATATCCTAATCATAGAGTGGAAGAATGGCTTGTGCTTGTGACAGTCAGAAGCAGAAGAAATAAAGGAACTTAAACCGTTACGAGCAGGGAATAGGCCTTATCCATTGGGATGAGACAATTCATCTTTCTCCTATATAAAAGTCTGAAAGAGGTTTACTTTCTTTCAAAGAGTTAGCAGGGTAAGGGCTTAGAAGAGATTAGCGTTTTGGCTAACAGTGGAAATTAGCCTAGCCCTCGTCAGGCAGGCTACTGATTAGCTTGATGAGCAGAAAAGCATACTGACCCGATGAGTAATATCATACAGGGCTTTCTTATTATATATATAATAATTAAGAAAGCCCCTTTCTTATCTTATGGGCTTTCTCTTAAGACCCTATGGTAGTTATAGTGAATCCTCTAGGCGTCAGCCAATAGAATCAATCAATAGCTTACGGGCGAAACTCTGAATCTATAAATAGAACTCATAGCCTCCCTCCCTGTTTTGTAGGATCCTACGTTGATTCCTGACCGTGCCTGTGGGACTGCTTAATCAAGGAGATCTAGTTCTCGAACCGGGTGAAGAGAAGACTCAGATGAGTATGCCTCGTATGTCTTGAAAAAAGTCAAGTTTCGTTCATTTCGTGTCTGATACGAGTAGAAAGGGCTCCCCCCTAGAATACATCATCTCCCGGGCTATGCTTAACCACATTCAATGAGATGCATCCTCTTTTGCTTCCGTGATGTAATCTAGGTGAAGGTCTAGAAGGCGCTTCCTTCCTTCGGTCGCCTCGGGTCGGAGGCGAAGACTGGCAAAGTTCATCATTCAGTGGTGGGGTGTTCATAGAAAAGAGGGCGTCGCCCAACGAGTGGCAGATTTGGATGGAGTCTCGCTCATAGATAGAGGAAGAGTACGCGCGCTAGCGCGCTACGGCTTACGCAGTTGATCGGATCAGATAGCCCTTCGGGCAACCAACCGCACATCAAATTCCGATCAACAACTTGGAGGTATGGCTGAGTGGCTTAAGGCATTGGTTTGCTAAATCGACATACAAGAAGATTGTATCATGGGTTCGAATCCCATTTCCTCCGGCACGGAAGTGGAACGGGCGGGCGAAATTACGTGAGAGAAAGAACCTCTTGGTGTTGGTGGAGTCCCCCGGAGGACAGAATAGCACTACTTAGTTACTAGGAGCGGAGAGCCCGTTGCGCGTTGTTTTGACCGGCCTGCCTATCTTCTTTTTATATTAGAAGCAAGCTCCCTCCGGCAGTCCCTGGGCGGCTCTCGGTTCTTTAGCATGTTGGGAGAGGAGATTAGGCGGCAGTTGAAAGAGCTGCTCGAAAGCTTGACGAACGAAAAAAGAAAGATAGGGCTTTCTTTTTATGAGTAAAGGGCTTTTCCCTTACTAGTAAAGTGGTAAGTAAGGTAGGGCGCTATTCGATGAAGAAAACAGACTGACTTTAGGAAAGTGGTTCAGGTAGCTCAGCTGGTTAGAGCAAAGGACTGAAAATCCTTGTGTCAGTGGTTCGAATCCACTTCTAAGCGGGCTTTGGGTCCAAAGGACAGGTAGCCGGGAGCGAGCCGGATTTTTTTAAATTCAAGTGAAAGAGGAAGCCAAAAAAAAATGTGAGCGCTCCTGCACTATACGGCTTTTTGGCGTCGCCCTATCTTGTCTTGCTGGAGGCAGATTTTCTAAAAAAAGCGGTTGATTACTCGGATTGGTTCTCGCGTCCCTGTGCCCAAAAGGATGGGCGAGTTCGGTTCGAGTGTTCATCGATCGGGTGGATCTATATGCTGAGGGGGGTGAGACGAGGTGTAGCGCAGTCTGGTCAGCGCATCTGTTTTGGGTACAGAGGGCCATAGGTTCGAATCCTGTCACCTTGATGTGAGGTAGTAAACACCTAAAGAGCACCCATCAACCCGTAAACTTTCGCTCTTTTAGAAAGAAAAAAATAGACCGCCCTTGATCTGATCTGGGCGGGATCTAAAGCAGCATTTCTTCCTAATGTTTCGGGGGCAAGCCTTAGGTTCAATTCTTTCTTGCCTATAGTCATCTTACCTTCTTCTGAGGAGTGAAACTGCATTTCAGTAGTATCTAATTCACGTAACGTAAGAAAAGAGAATCAGTCTGCATGCTTAACAGCCTTCCTTGTCTGAATCCCTTTGTAAATGTAAAAAAAACTGGATATCGGTGAGCTCCGTTTGCTTCGAAAAGATGTTGTTGGGCAGTAAGCATTTGCAAGAATAGCATCCCTATGTGGGGGAAGATCACGAAAGACAAAGATTATCAAGAGGGCCTCATGACGACTAATCCATGAGAGCCCGTATTTATGCTTTCATTCACTCGTTCCTCATGGTCAGGAGAGGGAAGATCTTAAGGCTTTCTAGTTTTTGAATCCACTTCAGAATTTTATTGTGCCCATTGATTGTATGCCGAGGGAGAGAGCGATAGAGAGAGGGGTGGTAACCTGACCTGGGACATCGATCTGGAGTTGTGGTCTCCTTCCCATCCTTGCGTATGCCTGGACCTAGAACGGAGGATCTGAACGAGAGAGTAGAGTGAAGGCCTGTAGTTGAGACAGAAGCGAGAGCTGGATCAAGGCCTTTGATAGAGTGTCCTCCTATCACTGAGAATCCTTTCCTGGTCAATGAAAGAGACGAGCAAGACTTCAAGTTCCGTTATTACCGGGTGCAAGGCTGAGAAAGAAATGAATTGAAACCCGAATCAAGATCAATGCGTGAAAGAGCAAAGGATTCTACATCACAGGGTCAGGCCCCAGGAGATGAGACTCTCCGTTCTTTAATCAGATAAGGATGCTTTCCATGAATTGCTCCAGCTCTGGTGCACACCAGTTCTCTCTAGAAAGAGAATGTTCACTGGAAAGCAAAGACCAGCTAAGAAAAGAGTGAGCTAATCAAGGTCGGGGCGGGTCTCCTCGGCGGGAATACCAGTCCGAAAATAAAGAGAGATCAATCACTTTGGCAAGAAGAGTGAGCGAACAAGTCTGCTTTCTTCTCCATTGATGTCGAATTCCAGTTTTTTGACCTCTGACTAAAAGGAGACAGCTAAGAGCTAGGGGCGGCGAAAGCTTCTTCCGGGAACGCTATTTCCCGGCCTGGGACAGTTGGTTGATTGGATAAGAGGGGAGATCCGCGAAGGGAGTATCAAAAAAGAAAGTAATAGGCAAAAATAAGGCTCTTAAAAATAATCAGACTAGCTTTCCGTACTGACAAAGACTCTTTTACCACTACTATGTATTAATATCTAACCAAAAAATAAGGAAGAGAACGAAAGGAGAAGAGAAGTCCACTTCCGGGACGGAGCCCTACATAAATTGAAGCATCAGGAACAAGCAAAGATGCCACCGGTTAAGAGTTGGAGATTGTGCTTCATATTCTTTATGTATGTATTATCCATTCATTCGGACTTCGAACAAGCCTTAGGTTGAATCCCGACATGGGCGAGTAGGGATTCCAGGACAGTTTCAAGCAGCTTCTTCGGGCTAGGGCATTCGATTACTCATTCGCTTTGTTACGAAATAAGTAGCAAGGTGCGAGATGCGCAGCCTTTGATCCAATTCAGCTTCAAGGGCCTTACCATCCCGGTTAAGGAATGACAGGTCTACGTTCTGGTCTACCCGCACGTGACGGAATTGTGCATAGTCCGTATGTCATCCCGCTTCCAAAGCCCGATCTTTCTCTGTCTGGGTTCGTCTAGCTTTGCATTGCTTGCCTGGCTTAGACTGGGTGAATTTCCCCCCTTTGAAAGCCCCATACCTTACTAGAGCCCCCCAACAAGACCACAACTCAATTAAGTCCGCCTTCTGTCCTCCACTACCAAAAGACGTGGAGACCAGTTTCTCTCGTCAGCTCCTTACCGCTCCGTGGGGTTACCTTCACGTCACTTCCTTGAACTCGCTTAAGGAAATCCCGAGCTCCAATCAGCTCAGCTCCAACACTCGAAAATAGTAGCTACACAACAACAAGACAATGGGGCCTACAGACCCCCACGACTATTAATAAAGCACTGCTCTTTCCTCACATCTACCTAACCAATTCCGATTGAGCGCGTGAAAATGCAAGATGGAGGCCTTTCTGAATGAAAGGAAGATCATCCCTTGGGAAAGAGATCGGCAATTCGCTCAGGCGGTTAGTTAGTTGTAATTGAGTAGGCAGTTCTTCTCTTTGCCTTTCAGCCGGCTAGTCCGCTTATCCCTCTGTGAGCGGAGATGGTGATACAGGAAGTGTTGTGGCTTTGGTGGAAGGCTGGGAAGATCCTTGTTTGGGTTTGGTAGACTCTCTTTTAGTTTGGGACGATCTTTCCGGTTTAGGAATGAACTATGGAATTCAGTCACTCGGGTAAGAAAATAACTAACTTAAGGCATTGAAAGACGTGAACCAAATCATTTAAGCGTCCACGTATTGGCTTCGATTCTGGCAGAAGCGGGATGGCACTCTATTACGTAGATAGACAGAAGAGGGCCTAGCTGGCTTGACCCAGAGAAGAATGTTGAGTTGAGGAAAAGAAGCCTTCCCAATGAAAATCTTTTCCTGTCGATGTAGTCTTTTCTTCTCTGTCCCTTAGGCTCTCTGTCCTGCTCCCCGGAAAAGGGCGAAGCGGAAATTGAATAAGAAGAAAGCTGGTAGCGTAGATTCAGGCTACCCTACCTAGTAGCTAGGATTCCGTCCCTCCCAGTTCACAGATGTAGTTGCTTGTAGTTCACTTTTTTCATCGAGATTGGGTTGGTGTTCAGTCTACCGCTTGTGTAGCCTATGCGAAGCGAACAAGCAAGGGATTGAGCTGCGCGAAAGCCTCCATTACTAATAAAGGGCTAACGCGCATTCGTTTTCTTGCTGGGTACAAGATCGAAAAGAATGCCCGTATGTCGAGAGACAGGCTTTTTCGAGAAAAGGTCCCATCCTTCAATCTCATGATTGGGTCGACCAGGCCAGATCATGAGTGAATAGAAAATCGAAAACGTACATAGCTGTTCCAGCTGAAATACTTGGAATAATTCTACCACTTCTACTAGGAGTAGCCTTTTTAGTGCTAGCTGAACGTAAAGTAATGGCTTTTGTGCAACGTCGAAAGGGTCCTGATGTAGTGGGATCGTTCGGATTGTTACAACCTCTAGCAGATGGTTTGAAATTGATTCTAAAAGAACCTATTTCACCAAGTAGTGCTAATTTCTCCCTTTTTAGAATGGCTCCAGTGGCTACATTTATGTTAAGTCTGGTCGCTCGGGCCGTTGTACCTTTTGATTATGGTATGGTATTGTCAGATTCGAACATAGGGCTACTTTATTTGTTTGCCATATCTTCGTTAGGTGTTTATGGAATTATTACAGCAGGTTGGTCTAGTAATTAGGGGGCGGCCGTTCGGTCGCCTATGATACTAGGACCAATAGGTCAAAAATGGGTTTGTGCCGCAGGTGTTGAACGATCTACTCTACACAGGTGTGGGCTTACAGGGCTAGGGCTCATAAACCCTTTCTTTCATTCAAAAAGAGGGCCCTGGTCGGTCACTTTTCCGGGCCGGGATCGATAGATAAGTGGAAGTCATAAAAAAGAGATCTTTCTCTTCGCACCTAAGATCAAGAGGAAGGGTAGCTTGTCAAGCTGGCCTATATAAAATCTCTTTTTTTTTTATACATATTTATAAAGATTCACTGTCTTTTAACCGGCTGTTTTTGTCAACGCTACTAAGGACCTATGGCTTAGCCTACCCTACTAATGTATTGTATAGTAGTTTATAGTATAGTAGGCGAGCGAGTTAGCGAAGACGCTTAGGCTAATAGAGAAGAGAGCGTCAGTGCGTAGCCTTCATTCTACTACGCTACGCAAAGGTTACGAAGTCACTTAGCTCGACGTTAGGAGAGTCAAGGGGGAAGGCCATACCTACATAGAAGAACCGCTGTTCGCTGACTTTCTAAGGTCTAACCTTTCGCTCCCCTACTGAAAAGGGGCACAAAGCCGCTTTGCACCACTGATAGACTACTTCAGATTCAATTCAAAGGGCCCTACTTAGTTAGTTTCGCAAGCCTTTGTCATTGTCAGTCAACTAAGTAGGGCCTGAGGCCCCCTGCGAATCCGTAAATCTGAGGAGCATGCCGCAACACAACAAAAGGATGGTCCCCTATGCATTTCATTCTTTCCGGAAGGGAAAAAAAAAACAAGTACCCCCATCATGGTGAACCTCTCCTTGTGATCGGGATGAGGTAGATGCCTCCCAGCTGGGGGGCGGATCGAATCGGAGTTTCCTTAGGTAGCCACCGACCTACAGTTATCCTTAAACTTCCGTGCTTGGTGGAGAAGAAGCGAACAAAGGTACGCTCGCTTGCTGTCTTGTTCTCTGCCGCGAACTGGGATCGCTCGCCAGCTAGGTCAGATTGGAGCAAGAATTTATGAGAACATATTACCCATCTTCGGGGACAAGGGGCGGAACGACCTCTCGATCTGCTTACTGCAGCCCAGGAATAAAAACGTCGTCTAGGCTTTCCTTGTTGCTCCGATCTCCCCGACGCCTAGGACGTTGTCTGGGCCAAGAGCCATAGTTAATTGCTGTTTCCATTGTTTTTTTCTTGTTGTTGATACCGGCAAGACCCAGCCAGATGATGTCTGCTGGTTGGTAGTGAGAGGACTCGTAGTACCTGCATACCCAAAAGAAAAGGAGGCGCTGATTAAAAAACAATCATTTGATTTTTTTTCTGACTTTCCCTTAGCAGCGGGAAAGGAGTCTATCTATCTGCCTAGCTTTGGTAGATTTCCCCCAACGCAATCAATAGAAATTCCACGAATCCCTTGGTGGATAAGTCCGACGACTCAGCAGCAGTGCGGAATTTAGTTTCTCGTCTGGTGGATCTGATCTTTAGGGGTCAATACATACCAAAAGGTGCTTTAGTGATCTTTGATGGTCTGAACAAGGAACTCTGTGTGGGGATCCATCTTGTTGTTATTCGCATTGTTCACCTTGGTCGGAAATCAGGGTGGTTGTTCTGCGCTTTATATTTAAAGCAAGCAGCTTCATCCTTGATGATGGCCTATGGTGGTGATGAATTCGTTCATCCTGACAATGCGGTACCAGTTTCTCTCACTCGGTCCGGTTACCCTCGGATCATTCCGTCTCATCATAGGCGTATGATTCTGAAGAAGGATGAGAAAGCGGACATGCTGGTGAAGTTTTATTAAAAAAGATTCTCTCTGTCAAAGATCATTACTTTGGCAAAGAAGGTTGATAAATCAACGTTTTCTTAAAAGATCCCCACCCGATAAGATTGACGAGGTGGTGGGGCTGGTTGGTTCGATTAAGGAGAACTTTAATCGACTTATCAGTCGCTATGCTCCCTGGATAAAACGTATACCCCTTGAACAAGGCTTACGGTTTGAACCTGAAGAAGAGTTTTCTTTTCTATTTGAATAAAGAGAGTCTCGCAATTGTTGAATCAATTAAGACTGCGTGCGCTCCTGCTTTCAGAAAAGAAGAAAGGGCTTTCCTTCCCTACTATAGAAGATTCAGTCTAGAATGCCACGCGAACTAGAGAATAGTCAGCCCCTAGAATAGTTATAGCTATCTCTTTCGATGGAACCATTCCACTCGCTTCTTTTCTATCCTCCGATAATGATCTTCGAGTCCGGTTATCCGTCTTCTGAAATGGAAGTCCTTTGCTTTAGTTCCTGTAGTCAAGCTAAGGCTCTGACTCAATCCCTTGTACCGCCATGGAGGATGTTCTTCTTCTATCTGAATAGAATGTGATTGCCTGATGAAAGCGATTCCAGGAGATCCTAGCATAGAGCTTTCTTTCTTGTGATGAAATGGATTCCAAAGAACTGGAGGGTAGGGCTCTCAAGTAGAAGGGAAAAGAAGGTTGACTTCCTCTCTTTCTTTGCATCACAATGAGTAGGCCGGGACAAAGCCTGATTTCAAAGGAAAGGGCCGGTCAGTCAAAGGAGGGGATCAGCTCTTTCACCGGAGAGTCGAGAAAGCAGCTCCTTCTTGGAGAGGGGACTTTGGCTAACCCAACCCGCCTACCTCAAAAATGGATAGGTGGGGAGAGGGTCTTAGCCGGATCATGGTGGAAGCTTTCCGTCTATGGGTTGAGCTGTGAACTTCTTTTCACCGGTAATGAAGGAAGGGAGAGTGCTCTTAGTTAGGTTAGTTGAGTGGGGGACTACGCAGTTCATAGAGAACAAAACAAAGGAAGGGGAAGGCAAAGGTGGGCTAGCTCAACTTCTGAGGCTACCCTGGATGCTTCTTAGATACAGGGAGAACATGAAATGAAAGTAAAGTTGAGTAGGGTCAGGTGAAGAGGCAACTAGCTCCAACTGCTAGATGAAGCTACATTCTGGAAGCGAAGTAGGAACTAGTCAGAGAGGTCCTCAACCCCCTCACCTAGAAGAGCTTTTCTCAAGGCAAAAGATCTCTAGACCTATCATCAGCTGTTGTCACTCCGGGAATTCCAAGTATGAGCTAGTCAGAGCTTTGATCATCTCTCTTTCTAACTCTAATAGAACATCCGAAACTAAGAAGCTTCCTTTTGTTAAGGAAAACTCAATAGCTCAATAACTAGCCAACGGGAAAGGAATCTATAGATCAGGGAAGATCTCACTGATGAGTTAGGAGCAGGAGTCTGGTAGCTAGGTAGCTGGGGAGTTAGGAAGCAAGTGTGAAAGCATCTCTTCTTTTTGCTATTTCCAGAGGTAGTTCAAAGAGAGGGGAGAAGGAGACCCGAGCTCAGAGCACTCTCAAGTGAGTTGGCAGGGACAGGGTCTTCTATCAGGACTCGCAGACAACTTCCAATGCCTTCCAGGCAGAATGAAAAAGCTATTGAATTGACGGTCCAAAAGAAAGGGACTATCTTCATTGTAAAGAAGCTATCCTTTCTTGCGTCATCAGCTTGATATCAGAATCGCTGAACGTACAGCTTGTGGTACGGACTTCACGCGGGATGTTTCCGAGCTAGATTGCAAAACCGAAAGCCGGGGGGAGGGGTTTGTTTAACATCAAGACTCTGGCAGATCTTTCATCTAGCTTGAAGGGCTATTCTTCGCACAGTGAGGCGCGCGAGTGAAAGTAGTCTTTGAAAGCTGTCTTTTGACTAAGCCTCCGCATACATCAAAATGCCTATCTCAATCTATTCCAAGACATCTGGAATTCTCCGATTAGGACGTTGCCGGGTAGTCTCCGATCGGGTGAAGGAATGCTAGTGCGCAAGCTCTTCTCAAAACAAAAGAAGAAAGGCCTATGGTTCAAAGCCCTATAGCGCTAGCCAGCAAGCATTAGATGAAGCCGATTTTGTCCATTTCGCATAGCCCTTTCATGCTTCTTTGTAGCATACTGAAGATGCTGCGGGATAAACGATCTTTGAAAGGTAAATGAATGCTTATCCCGTGGATGCGACATTCGCGGTCTTAGCACTTTCCCTCTGATAAGTAGGAATCTGCTAAGGCTAGGCACCTTCTTCAAAAGGTAGAGATTCATCTTTCAAATGGCCAGTGGAAGAATGCCCTGTGGGACTTGAGGAAGAGAGTAGGGTGTTAGGGAGGAGAAAGAACTGAGCTTCTTTGAGTTTCTCAACAAAAAGCGAAAGCGCTATGCTAGCTCGGCATGGAAGCTATAGCGAATAGAAGTCAGGAACCTTGGCTCATTCACCAAGGCTGAGACTCTCTAGCTCTGCTGCTGGTGCTCTTTCCTCCGCCTCCACAAGCTGCGAACTCTTCGTAGTAGCGCGGGATTCTACTGCTTCTGAAGGCCGGACTCACTCGACTTGGTCTCCACGCTACCACTGACCAGGAGTGCCAAACCACCTTAGTCTCTTCACCCTTGCAGCCTCCGAAGAAAAGAATTCACTCAAGTGAAAGGAGCCCTCTTTCCCACTCTCCTTTCCCCCTATCGCTAGGGGCCTCGCTCCGGAACCTGTGAGTCTAGCTTCACGCTCGATACAGGAAAGAGAAGAGCTGCTAGAAGCGGAGGATGTTCTTAATCTCAAAGAAGCCATTCGTCAACCTACAACTGACTGACTACTATCTTCTTATCAGACATACTGGGAGACAGAAGGGAGGCTCTATTCAACCATTCTATCAAAGACTGGCTACCATATAATATAAGAAGAAGAAAGAAGAGACTGATTAGCCTGACTGCTTGACCTCCTCTCTCTTAGCTAAAGATGGGGTGATCGAGATAGTAGTTCCCTCTTTCCCGGATGGGACTCTACTAGAGAATAGATAGCCCAATTCCACTACATCCGCTCTAGCATGAAGGAAAAGGATGTTCGAAGTTCCTAAATGACTGGGCTACTTAGGCAGACACCCCTCACTACCTTTCGACTCGGGCTTTTCGAAGGTGCTAAATGCATTGTTGCAGTCGATGCTCTTTCGTTCTAAGATCCTATCTTCTCTTCTGACTAGGTGAGACCTGGTTGTTCGAGGAAATCCTTGTCGCTACTCTAAGTAGTTTCCCGAGTCTTTTGATTTCCTAACCAAGGATAGGCGACTCCGGATCTGAGATTGTACTAGACTGAGCTGCCAGAGTTGTTGCACTGGGGTCTCTATTGCTTTCTTGTGAAAGGATCTGCTTCCTTGTGCTCTGATTGCATTCTCCCAGAGAACTAGGGGGGATTAGATTGTCACCTCTCCGGGTTGGTTAGAACAAGAAAAGAAAAAGACCAAGACTAATGTGAACCCAACAGGAGCTCGAAACCGCCGATAAGGGCTTCACAACGAGTCCATCGAAACGAAGCTAATTAGATTCTAGTAGTAGCACTGATTGCCACTGATGCCTTCTTAGCCGTGTCGTGAAAGTCCTTTGCTCAAGTGCTCAAGGAAAAGGGATCTTTGACCCTCAAGGAATAGAAGGTGTAGAGTTCTTCTCACTCGTATTTGCTAGTGGTGAATCATATCTATCTCTATCTTTATGGTCGTTAGCCCCTACATTTTCATCGTTTGCTATAGCCCTCTCTATCTTTGTTGGCGTAACCGCCCCTTGATTGGGCGTATGTCAATGCCCGGTAGTATGAGCTACTTCCTCTGAGAATGATCACTAGCATTACCTATTGAAGACTGTCTTTTCCCCTCTTTCACGCCGACTTCCCCTAAGACCTCTTTTCACTCGCTTGTGTGAAGGAAAGGCTGTCAGAGTTAGCGCTTCGGCTCTTCTTTCTTTCTCTTTTCTTTCTATATGAGATGACTCCCCCGGTGAAAGGGGATTGAGAGCCTTTCTTTCTAAATGACTTTTCGCTCTTTTACTAGGAGAATCCAAAAGCCTTTGTAAAGTCTGTTGGAGATGCAAATGAAGCCTTGACTCTAGCTGCTCTTGGTGGTTGAGTAAGGGCATTGAGCTTAGGCCTACCCCTACTCTCAAGGTAGGGTAGTTCAGTCACCCGAGGATCACTCTCTCCAGAGCCGGGAGTGCAGCCAATTCACAAAACCGATGAAACAAGTCTGGAGCAGCTCAGTCCAGCTAGCTTCTTTGCCAATTAGCTACGTTCGTTCCACTCCCCCTTCAGTCAAAGAGGCTGGTCACGAAATGTCTTTGTCTTATGCCTGAAACTCAGAAGATGAATGAAGGCAATCCTTTCCTTCAAAGCAAATCCTCAGGAAAAGATCTCATGCAGAGGAGAGAGAAGAAGGAAGGTCATAGAGAACCGTTAGAAAGCCAATTATCAGCCTTAGAATCAAAGAATGATGGTCATCAGATCCGGACCGAGAACTACATAAGGTCTGAGACTGACTTCCTTGAAAAGAGGGAGACAAGTTATGTAGGCTGTGGCCGTTCCAGAAATGTAGCGGTTGCTCGACCAAAGCCGGTCAATAAGACAGATCCGGATCCTAGTGCTTTCGAGATGGTTCGATCGCTAACAAAGACAAGCATGGGAAACAGCAGACTCCCAACAAGCAACTCCAAGAGCTCAAGCCTAAAGCCTTAGTAACGCGCATCCTCATTGCTCGCGTAAAGCAAGCGTATAAGGTTTATTGATGGACATTCCTATACGTCTTTTAGATTTGCTTGTGTCGAACCTAGGAAACCTCTACTATTTTGTATTAGGACGCAGGCCATCTTATCCCACTTTTTGTGAATTGGTTTCAAAAGAATTTCCTAATTCATTTAGATAGTTTGATTGAGACGGATCAGCTCCACGAATAGTAGACAGGGGAAGGAGCAACAATTAGATAAGAGAAGAAGGCTAGCTATATGCTGAACACAGGCCTGTTTTCGCTTCCCCTTTCATCCTTGAACTTCAGGTAACAGCATAAAGAAAGAATCTCTTCGTTTTAGACTAAAGGGTTCGTAAGAGCAACTTCCCTTGCCTCAATCCCTATTTATTAGTTAGTCGGGGACTGGTCCTTCCCTCGATATTACGCTCTTTTTTGATTTCACGAGTGAATTTATCACTAGCTGTACAGGTCAAGGAAAGTCTACTTACGAGATTGACCGACTTGCTTCCAAGCCGAGTTCCTTCCTTCGGTAGAGGAGAAAGGGCTGCTAGAAGAAGAGTTCACCACTATCTACGCAATTCTCTAGCTTCATTCTTTTGAGAATATTCCATTTCAGAGTGATGCTCGCACCACTACACTCACTCACTCATACCATCGACGGGAGAAGAGGTTCAATCCATAGGCGAGGTGGAGACTTCGGTATAGGGTCGCCTGTTCGGCGCGCTACTGCTCTTTGGCTCCTTTACTTTAGTTCATCATTTCTTTGCAACTCTCTTGATCAATCTCCTCTCGTTATCGGTCGACCTTCAAGACTTGCTTACGATAGGAGGGACTCGAAAGGCTAATCCGTGAAAGACGAAAAAAGAATTCCATTCCCAATAGATCAAGCCGAGGTAGTAGACCAAATCGTCTATCAACGTCCTCCACTTACTCCACTAGGTTGGCGAGAGCCTTGTTACTATAGTTCGCGCTACTGAGATCATCGTTGATTGGGAGAGAGAAAGCTTTTGCGCTTGGGATCCTGAGCCAGCAACATTCTTGTTTTAAAAGACGTATAGGCAAGCCTTTCTTTATTATGATCATATGGATCGCTTTTCGTGACTTTTCTTTCCATAGGCATACATTGCAGTCTAACCAGCTTTCTAACTTTAGGAAACCCAGAATCAGTCTTTTGATCCTCCTCGAGCCTACTCTCGTCTTTCGAATTAAGCTTCCGATTTAGTTGGTGCAGACGCTGAAGGATCAGCTGACACTAGATAGGAAAGGGTTTCCATCGAAGCTCTCGAACCTGTTCCGAAGTCAGTTTAGGATTCGGTTGGTGTTCCGACATCCCGAATCGAGGTGGCTCTAAACTCAGGTTTGCCTACCTCTCTAGTTACAGAGAGAGGAGAGGGGCTTCGAAGCCTTGCCTTAATTCAAGCTAGAAATAGCGATAGAAAACTAGCCATATCGATCTAGTGGTGACAACGAAAAGGCGTTTTTTTAAGCCTGAGGTGAGCGGGGTAGGATAAAGTGAAAAAGAATGGTATTTGAACCGGTGTGGGCATAGTCAGGCACATTAGCTGTTCAAAGAGGTAAGAACCCTAGTCTGTGGAGATTCTCCCTTTTTCAAAGGTTCTAGTGAAATGGGTGTAGCGGGAGGACTCCAGGGACAAGATAGGGCTTCGAAATCGAATTTCCTCTCCTAAGTGCTTGCTGGTTCCAGACTCCCTATCTTGGCTGTCATTTCCAGAGGAGTTGGACTGCTTTCCACTGATAGTATCCAACAAGGAGTGAAGAGAGGAAAAGTGATCTCTAGCATATTATTATTTAACGGAATCCATCTTTCTTTTGATATCAATTGAACAGAGGCTTAGTTGTGTGATTCATATCCAGTGGATCAAGGGTAGGTTCTTAAAAGGCCTTCGAAAGGAAACTCCTGCAAATCCTGGAAGGAGAAAAGTGTACCCTTGAGTTAAAGCGCGCCCTTGGTCCTATTGCTACTGCTTCTGATTCACTTGCTAACAGCGCTAGTCACCTCTTGACTTAGTAAACTACCCCATTCGTTGTGTCAAGCCTTCCCTTCCTCTACTGCTGGTCGACTAGACTAAGTCAACTTGCTCGTGGAAAGGCAGGAGCCTGGAAGCCAGGAAGAACGAGCCCTTAAATTCTTCTATTCTGACTTCAGATAGTTGAATTTCTTCTTGAAAGAGGCTTTGCCCTTAGGTTTAGGTTAGGGTCTTTCCTTTCAAAGTAGTTAGGAAGCCAAGATCTGAAATAGCACTCCAACGAGCTAAGAGTCGGTCCTGTCCTAAAGGCCTATCAGTTCTACCAATCCCCTTCCAGTATGTGGTCGAATCTATTGCAGCTTTCGACTGGGCTGTGGAATGCTCTTTCATGCGAGGTGAAAACAATTCCTTACTAAAGAAGTGAATTGAAGAGTCTAGAAGATGGACTTTTTCTTTCTCGTCTCGTTGTAAGCTTCATCTTCATTCCGGCTTGTGAAAAGAGCTGATCTTTGGCTCGTTCTTGGGGCTTTGATTCGTCAATCCCAAGCCCTATCCAAAGGGAAGGAGTCAGGCGGCTAGCTCCTCGCTCCTGTCGATCGGCCCTCTCTTGTATAGTCTCCAATTCGTATCAAGAGATTGGATGTTCGGAGAAGAGTCAACCTAGAAGAGGAGGCCTAGTACTTTTCTTTCCTTACTTATTGACTTGACCTTGAGGGCCTTCCCTCGAGGGAAGTACCGGGGAAGTAGTCACAGAAGTAGAGCCGGGAAGCCAGAAACTATTGAATTGACAGGACATACGGTAATTCTTATTTAGAAGACTAATCGAACGAATAAGTACTGGGTACCCCTAAGAATCCATTAGTCAGAGTCAGAGTGTAAGGTGAGAGATTCTCTTCTTACCCGCTTTCCGGCCTTTTCCCTTTCTAAAAGGGCAGGGAGAATTTAAAAAGCCTACGGGCTAGTCAGACTAGAATAATAGTAAGCGTGTATGGCCCTTTACTGTCACTGTCTTTTTTCTATCTTTTATTTATGAGTCAGCTTCAATAGATAGCGTAGGGTAGATGCAAGATGCTTTCGGGTCGGAAATAGAAGATCTGGATTAGATCCCTTCTCGATAGCTTTAGTCAGAGCTCATCCCTCGAAAAAGGGAGTAGTGAGATGAGAAAAGGGTGACTAGAATACGGAAATTCAACTAGTGAAGTCAGATCCGGGAATTCCACTATTGAAGTTATCCGTCTTAGGCTTCAAGCAAGCTATCTTTCAAGGAAGTCAGTCTAAGCCCTAAGCCAAGATCTGCTTTTTGCCAGTCAACTCTCTTTAGAGAAGTCTCAAGCACTTATTATTTTTGAAAAGAGAAAATCGGTGGCACTTATCTTATTGGTACACAGAATTCAAAGAAAGCTTGAAAGTTCAGTTAGAGTTCTCCGTTAGGGTGACTCGATAGCTAGATGAATAGCCTTTGGTCAATTCTTTTATTCAGAAAGTAGGCATTCAGCCTCTAAGTCAGCTTGCCTTTTGCCTTGTGGCTTGGATCGAAGGAGAAGGGGCGAAGCGAAGGGCTTTAGCGCCCTCCTAGCTTTAGGGGAAAGATCATAGATAGATTATCTGGACTAGATCCTAGGGAGCAAGCCTTGGTTAGAGGTTTGCAAGTAGGAAAATCAGTAGTGTACAGAACAGAGTACATGGATCGAAGCGAACTCTCCGGATGGGATTCAGTCTTGCATTGCTTCACTGGATAAAACCTACACGCTCCACTATTCAACAAATAGAAAGAGAAAGGAAAGGTCAGATCCATAGGTAAGATATCCACGTGCAACCTATTCGTCGAAAAGACTAGCAAGCTATTCTCTAACAGCTACTCTTCTTATTCTCTTGCATTCCTCCTTACCTGTCTGATATGATATTGATTCAGTCTCTATAAACGTCGATGCAATATTTATGACACATGCCCTCTTTCAAAATGGGCATATTAGATTAGGCTCTAACCCCCTCTTTCAAAGAAAGGTGAAAGCGGCTCTTCGTTAGCGGTCGTCGCTCGAACGAATCAAAGAATTTCTGCGCTTCGTCTTTCACGCCGGAGGGAAAGCCGCCGATTGACACTACTTCTTACTTCTTATTCCTTCTTACCCGTTCTCTAGGAGCTAGACTCAATGGCTTACAGATACAAGGCGGGGAATGACTCAATGGTTTTCACTTGCCTTACCCATACCCTTCCCTGACTCTATCTACTGGGACTGACTTCTTGGCTTACTGCACGCTTACTGTCTCTTTCACTGAAACTTCTTTGAATTTCTTTGAAAGAGATTGGAATCAAGGCCAGGCAGGTTTGTTTAACAGTCTTTTTCCTCTCAATCGGCGAGGCCTCGCTAAAGCTCCGCTTCTTGAACTTGAAACTCCCTGACATTAGAGAGTGCCCAGTTCTCTCCGCTTCTCCTTTCAGTCTAGATTAGCCTGTTGATGTTGAGGTTATCTTCTTACCTGTAAGGATCTTCTTACTTGATAGAGTTGCTAAGACCTCGGTATGCTTGTCTGTCCTCTCACTCCCCTCGATCCGCCGCCAGCCAGTAAGAGACAGAAGAGAGAGCGCACCCGACAAAGCGGATAAGACAAATCAAAATAGCTAGGTTCCTTTATTCCCCGGAAGCGGAATCATTGTCGAAGGAAGAAGGAGCGAGCTACGGTTTGTTTGGTTTTGTTTGTTGGTTCCAAGATCCTATATCCCGCTGGTCTTTCCAGCCTTTATAGAATGTGTTCTACGGCTAGCCAGCTTAAAGACAATAAATATCTAATATCTTATCCGGCAACCTAAATGGAAGCTGTCGTTGTTTGAGCGTTGCGTTATGGTTGGTTTGTCCAATCTGTTCCGTGGAGCTGATCGGTTGGTGTTGGTGTTCCCGTTGCCTTACCACTTCCATTATCCTTTCTCTACGCAACCCAGGGCTTTCACCCGGAGTGGAACCTTCACTGCCTTTCCTCGGCTCACTTCCCTTAGAGTGGAATCCAGTTCAAGAAGAGTCAAAGGGCTAAGATCGGTCTATTGCTACTTACGGTGATAAAGAAAGCGTTATTGGCTTTCTTCCCCTTCGAACTTCACTATCTGGCATCACAGCCTATTCCGACAACGTGCCAAGCAAAAGGCCAAGACCGGTATGCCGACAACAGAAGTAAAGGAGCAAAGCCATAAGCCAAGCTAGCGTGCTGAACAGAAAGTCGTAGAGTGATCACAGCTTCTTCTTCTTGTATTAAATAAGGCTTGACTTTCCCCCTTTTCCCCGCAAGAGGAAAAGAAAGAGACAACACCTGCTTTTCCGGTGTTTAATGAATTGTAGATAGGAAACCTAAATGCCACAGCTGACTCATAAGAAAGTCATGGGATAACCTGACCTCGTCAACGAGACAGGAAAAGGTAACAGACTCTTCGGAGATTCGGAACCTGCATACGCTTGCTGCAGTGACACCGCGCACTGCTTAAGATAAAGTGCAGTAAACAAAGTTCCAGATTTCCTATGTTGTCTAATCGCCTCTTTGCCGCTAAGTCCCTCTTTGGTACTGTTTTTTGCTAATTCCCAGATATCCACCAGATGAGACTGTTTCCCAAGAGCCCACAGAGAAGCGCCTGGCCAGACAAATAGCTTAGTCGCTGGAAGATTCCCCAACTGAGGTACAATAGGTCTCAGGATCATCCGATCTATGATAATCTCTGGGAAAGCTCTCGTCGACTCAACCGATCAATAGAAGGAAGGACCACCTCTGAGAGGAGCCTCTTCTAGTTCTTGCATGACGATCCCTTCCCCCTTTCCTCACATCAAGGGATAGAAAGGCAGAATATTCTAGCCAAATAGCCTGCCCCCTGTGTCCAAAGCCAGTGCCAGCTACTCCTACTGCTATTGGCTAAAGATCGACAATCTATTCGCCGCAAACCAAGGGACAGCCCTCTTTGTCCACCTGTGAACCTTCTTCTACATGGATGTCAGTTGCTTTAAAGGAAGAAAAGAAGGTAAGAAAAGCAAAAAGGCAAGGGCATGCGATGCCTACTATTTATATATGTCATTTGCTTGCTTTAGGGCTAGGCTAAGCCTTTAGCTGCGGTTACGAAGAGCTCTTATTCACTCACCAGAAAGACCAGTTATTGCAAGAACAGGATTATCTTACCTTAGCCAGCTTAGAAGTTCATTTCCTATTGAGGAAGTAGTGCCATTAGTTGGAAATTGCATTTCATCTGGACATGAAATCGAAAGTGATATTTCTCGATGCATACTCATATTATCGATATGCCACAAGCTCAAGTCCCACAGCAGATTCTAGCACAACCGAGTCTGATTAACTGACTTCACCACCACCGCTTACGGCTATTTGAACAACGGTTATTTCAGTTATTCCCAAATTCAATTGCAAAGAGAACAGCGGCAACAGATATGGCAACAACAGGATGATAAACCTTCTTCCCTTAACCAGGTCTCAGTTAAGTTCCTATAATTTCTGTGCAGGCGAAGGTTAAGTCTGGAAGCAGGAATGATTCTTACTCCATAAAGGTAGTGAGTTACCTACTAGTCGTAGGGCAGGAAAAGCTATTACACAAACTACCCTTCAAGCCAGTTTTGCCAGGCTGAAGTGATGCTTATATAATCTGCTATTTCAACATCATCATATTTACCTCTAAAGAATGGAGCTTCCTAAGACTAGGTGAACAAGGTCTTTTTCTAAGAAGCATGTTGACAAAGCAGAAATGACACCACACACTGTTGAGAGGTAGCTCAAATCCAATCAATCCAAATCGACGAGTTCAATAAATTCCTTTTTGATAACAATGCTAACAGCGTCAATTAGAAATATCTGAAATGAAGTAATCCCATAACATCCGTCATATTCGGCTTCCTTTCTTTCCTTAGTCGTAGGATTAGGAGTTAGCATCTTTCCGTCGTTAGCTTCTGCCTGTTGGGAACAACTCGTAGATTCGTCAGATTTAGCATCAGGTAATAGGACACTACCACTCCTCACTTCCTAGCAATCCGAGCTGATGCCGGGTAGCTACTAATTGACGATGGTTTCAATTGTAGGAGTAAGATGGTTGTTAATTCAGTTTGGTCATAGTAGATCGACTGAAAGGGGTTAGCTAACAATTCATAACAAACAGCCGGTATTCCTTCATTTTTTTATTCCTTTGTGATAACATCCTTTTGGGTGACGGCCTAAGAATAAGAAGTGGATTCAACAAAAACCCTATTCTGAAGATTACCGTTTTTTAACACCCCCTTTGTGGGGTTTTAAGGCAAGCTACCTTTGCTAAGCTAATCCCTTCTTCTTTCAGTTCGTCGTTTTAGTAGCGCAAGGGATGCTATAATTAGTTAGTAGCTCACTAGCTTTCTGCATTCGCCGATATTAGACAAGCTAAGGGAAGTTAGCATCTTTTCTTTCCTGACTCTCCGCTCGACTGTGACGCTCTTTTGAGTTTTCCAAGGTAGGAGAACTAGGAGATAACAGCTACATTTTTTTATCATCTTTGTTAGCTTCCTTTTTAGCTGCAATATCGTTCGATAGCATATCTCTCTTCTTCCCCTTTGGCTCGTCCTTTTTGTTGGACTTGCCTTTGTGGATGTCGGATTTGGCGGATGTGAACTCTTTGCTTTTCTCTTATTATTCCGTATTTCTTGCTTCTTCTTTAAAACCTCTTCTTCTTTTCCGCTCTCTATCTTCGGACATAGCTGCATTTCCGGACCGGCTTCGAACTCTTCGGACTGTTCGTTGCCTTGGGGTAAACTCCCTAATAGGGTATTCATGCTCAGTCACACTTCTGTCTTATTCTAAAGCAAGGAATGAGGGGGATCGTATTTCGTTATATTAAGGAGTGGAAGCCTCCTCGGATTACTCGGAAAAGTGACGCCCAAGAAAAGACAAATCCAAGACGAAGTCCCAAGAAAGCAAGGGCTATCATGGTAGCTGCGGAGCAAGAACAACAAGAACAAGGTCTTTTTTTAGGCCTAGGCTTACTTGTCTATTATCGTTCGCTTAACGGGTTCCTTCCCAAGGATCCCTAAAGCTCTCTGGACACTGGTCTAGGTATCTTCTTCTTTTCTAAGAATGCTTGAATACCTTTGGGTACTTCTTCTTGTCTTTGCCTGATCAATTGAATTAGCTAGCCTTACTGTAAGGAGATAAGCAGCTACACTCAGACTCCATAGCATCAGTTAATAATAGAATTAGCTCCTCTGTTGAATGCATGAATGGTATTTGCTTTTCGTTGTTGTTTTTTTCTTTGTAACTCCTTAGTACGCTTGTTGCTTCTGGCCTTCCCGTTAAACTCATCTCTTTAGACTGCTTACCCGGTAAGGGCAGCCTTGCCTTTCCTGGTTTTAGAGTCAGCATTACCGCTCTTTGCTTTTCCTTTTAGAGAATCGACTGTGAACTCTGGTCATGGCATGGGAAGCTGTGCTATCCTTCCTTATTATTTATATTATATAAGTAGTTTTGATCCCCGCTAAAGGTAAGCAGGGGAGATCTTTGAAGAGCATCCAATCCTGATCTTTTCACTTTCGAGATCGAAGAATCATAGCTATCAGTGCATTAGCAAAGCAGACCCAGAAAGAGAGAGTTCTTCTTTTGCAAGAATGGGCATTACCGCAGCTTTGACTCTGTTGCAGGTATGAAGTGAGTTCCATACCATGAAAAATGGAAATGGCTATCAGTTCTGACTCTCCTGACCCGAGGTAAGTAGTTCGGCTAAGCCGGAAGAAAGAAATGTGAGAGTTTAGCCTATTAATTCACTTGACTTTAGGGAAGCCGGTTAAATGCTTTGCTTTGTGAGGGAAAAGCGGGCACAGCTCACGCACGGCACAAGAGGCAAGGAACTTTCAACAGGCATGGACGGAAGTATACCCCTCCTTTTGAGGGTGAATGTCGGAAATCGTCTTCCCGGATCACCTTTGATGGACATGAAAAAGGATCCGCTAGGCTGTCTTACATGTCCCCAAAAGCAAAAGGGCTCCTTTCCTTCTTGATGTCGCTGATGCGCCTTTAAGAGTTCTCGTTCTACTTCCTGTTAGCTGGTAGAGTATGAACTACGACCGATGGGATTGGTACAACCACGAATCTTTTGTTTGCTTTGTTTACAGCTGGCCTTACTTAAATAGGAGTTTCTGCTTCTAGCTAGCTTGCTTTGGGCAGAAAGACCTCGGGAAAGAAAAGATAAGGCAATTTAGTTCTCATCCGCCCTTGCCTGCGAGCCTAGGAGCAGCTTCACCTTGCGTCTGCTAACCGCTGCTAAAAAGCTAGTGACCTGTAATCCGATGCTACCACCAGACTAGCCGGTATACTATAGAATTCAGTGAACTGAACCCGAAACCACGCTGCCAAAGAAAAGTAAGCCTAAACCTCTCAACCCCCGAGTCCGGGGCAAAGGTTACGTTCCCTAGGTTCCCCTCTTTCCCCCTTACTTCATGTTTTCTGTCTTCTTTTGTGGATTCCAACTGAATTGTCATCTTTCCCGCCTTCCCTAAAAGCAGCGCCAAGGCTTTGGTTTCTTGGCTCAAGATATTATTATTCCCCTAGTAGTCTGACTGCTCTTTCTCTCAAGCGAAGTGCTTCTCGGGACAAAGGGCAGAAGGGAAGGTAGCTCGTGATTCTCGTCTCGGTCTTCTCGAAAGGTAGTTGAGTTCCTTCAACAGCTAACTCGATGGGACTTGGGAAAGACATAATGAATTTCCTTTTTGCCTGGTATTGAATCAATGGCTAATGCTATGTCCGGACCGCCTTTCGCTTAGTTGTCCTTTCTACTATCACTTCCTTTAGCAGTTCCGGAACATCTATAGTATGCTTTAATGTCGGCAAATTGATCAAGCGGGCTGGGAGTAATTAATAATTTAAACTCCTCTTCCGGATTAACTTTTTTTTCATGCTTTATTCCGGGGGTGTTTTGGGCCGATGAGGGAGTCTGAGGCTTCGGCGTTATACGTAAGCGCCACCAGCTATACTCAAACTCAAGGGCAACCCCCAGCTTCGCATGATATTCAAAAGTCTTATCAATTAAGACTTTTGCTCCCCTGTTTACTTGTCTTAGATAAAAAAAGGGAAAACTACCTAATAACCCAACAACGAATAAACTGAATACGAAAATTAATACTGCAATTAAGGATAAATTTTGTTGTATTAATGGTAGCACTAATTCCATATCCATAGTTTAGTATTTATAATATGTGATCCGCTTTGCTTTCTTTTAGCAAAGACTTGTTGTAATGTAAATTGCCGGTTGGGTTTACCAACCAAGAAAGACATGGGATTTTGTGGCGTAAGATTCTTTTCTTACGATATTTCTAGTTACCTTTCAAACATCCAATTGATAGAGGCAAGCTTGCTTGTTTATGTTATCCCATAAGACTTTTTTAAGTTTCAAGGGGGTGTCAACCGGTAATAGAATGTAGCTAGATAACTTATGCCACAGCATTTATGTGGGATTGAGTTCATGGAACACTAACTTAACCTTCAAGGTCTGATAGTGCTACAGTTAACACCAAGCCACAAAGAAGGCCCGGGTCATCCAGCTTATATGGAGTTGATTCATCTTCCAATGCCCGAAGAGAAGGAAGGTGGTAGTCTTGAAGAATGACCCGGAGATTTTCTTAAGTGATAGCACCTACTTAAGTAAGAGGGTCTTCGTGCACTTGAGCTTCTGTTCAAGGCGCAGAGGGGAAGATAGGCATAGAAGGGCTTGCAATGATCTATTATTAAGAAGGTCTGCCTGCTGCGATTGAGAATCGATCATTTGACTAAGATAAAAAAGATCTTCCGCAGGTAGAAAAGCTCCGGTACGCTGGGGGATAGGTCGATTTATCTGGTCAGATCAAATAGATAGGCAAATGGTTTTCAAAGGGATCGAGAGAGTGAAGATCGTCTAGCTATGCCAATGGATGGGGGTAATGACACGTGGCTACCATGGCCATGGAAGTACCGACCTGAGGGACTGACTTGGAAAGGTCTCTTCTCGCACTTATCCAAGGACAACGTCTTCGCTCAAAGACTTCTTGCTTGTCTTCCCCGGTCTTTCGACAACGGGTTCAAAACACTCTTTCTAGCAGACTCGTCAGCGGCTGACTCTTCCTTCTTATCGCTCGTGATCCATAGGATGCTTGCAGAGCGAGCGCATACAGGCCTTTAGTTTAGGTAAGAAGTAGCTGCGAAGTGAATGACCTTCGGGGAAGGGCATGAACGGTCAATCAAGAGGTTGCTGCCTGACCGTTGTTAGGTTCGAATCCTTTCTGGGGAGCTCTCTTCTGTAAGTAGCGGGGATGCTTATATAATTGCTTAACTGTGTGTGTAATGCCGACGCCCTAATACCTTATGACCGAGTCTTTCTGGCCCCCTGTGAACACTTCATCCCTAAAGAATGGAATCCGGATCCGTCAGTTCCTTCGCTTCCAACTCTTAGAAAGAAAGTCAACCAATGCTTTTGCCCAGCCTTAAAGAGAGAAGCCTAATCCAAGAATGCTGAATCCTGGACGGGAGAAGCTGCTAACAAGAGGTTAGCTGCACTTATCAATAGCAGTGGAGTCGCGAAAAGACACCTTTGAAAGCGCTAATTCAATAGCAGTCTTCCAATTAGATAGACTGAATAAATCTTAGTGTGGTTAAGCCTGGCCAGGGTCAGAAGTTGTTCCATCTCGGGGGATCCTTTGCTACCGGGTATTCATTAAAAGAATGCATTTACCTGGGAGGAGAACTTGAATCTAGCTAGGGTACCCCCTAAGGGCTATAACTGTCAGAGGAAAGCGCAACGAAGACCCTCTTTAAGAGAGAGAGAAAGCTAACCCTTAGATTCGGGAATAGGAAACTAGCAGTAAGGGTATTACGCTTCAAGAGAAGTGGAACTCACTCGAATAGAGAGAGTCTAGGCTCACTCACAGGTCAAGGGCTAGTATAGCAAAGAGGCTTTCAATTCCCGCAAAGCAAGTGGGAAAGAAAACTCATTTCCGTGAGCATTAAACTCCTGTATGGTCTTTACCGCACCGCTTGGGAACCTCAAAGCTGCTCTATGGCTCGCTGGAGTTAAATCAAGCTATTGATCATATTCAGCCTTCTTCGGCTGATGAAAGTACTAACTTCCCTTGAGACTGATATTTTTGTTTTCAGTTCAATTGTCATATATTCTTCCCCTGAATTGAAAGGCATTCTGTATCTTTATGAAGTTAACTAAATCGATTAGGTCATACTACTGGTCGGGTACTTAAACTTAAGAATCGGCTCTGTCGCTTCTAGCTTGCAGTGAAGTTGCCTACCCGCAAACCCTGCCCTTAGGACTAGGTTGGAAACTCCCAAGAGGATGGAATGAAACTGGCTTGAAAACGGGCTTGCTCACTCGCTTTCAAGACGGAAGAATGAAAGGTTTTTTTTGCCTTGCTTGCTGCTTGCTTACTAGAAAAAGCGGTAATCTGACTTTATATTCATTCTCAATCTTGAATTCCTAGTTAGAACTAAGAAACCTATGCTTTTAGCTTCTTTTTTGCCAGTAACAAGTGAGACTTAGGGATGCTCTGATGAGTATCCCGTAAGCCGAACTAAAGGTTCTTAGTCCAGGGATATAACTAGCCCCTCCGGGAACCGCCTGGAGGCTGAGTTGCTAAGCTCTATTCTTATTTAGAACTTACAAAAGGTGAAGAAGCGGATGAACTTCTCGATTTCGATTCAAAGGCGCCCATCTATCCTAGTTAAGTTAACCTTTAGCTAAGCTCTGATCTTCTTCCTTCCTCTTCGCTCCTAAAAAGCACCAAAACCTTAAGAAAAAAGGCCTCTTAGTTCAGTCTTCCCGAAAGCAATGAAAGGGAGTACCGGAGGGCATCAATTTATATAATTAATATAGTATGCCAGAACTCTAGTTCAATCGACCGTTCACTCATAGGTAGCTGCGAACAAGGAAGAAAAAGAAGGACATGGAAGCCAATGCGGTCTTAGCTGCTGTTGCTGCCAACGACTCCGATGCCGTTGAATCCGTTGGAGGAAGAGCTGCTATTGAATTTCTTTGAAGAAGGGCTTTCTGAAAAGGCGTAGCTGCAATTGGGCTTTGGCTTGTACTTGACTTGAATCGATCTTGCCTTGGTGTTGCCCGAAGGGCGAGATTGACCTTTCTCCTCCGTTAACAGACTAGGCTAAGAAAGCATAAAATCCCGATCTTCTCACCACTTTCTCTTTGCTTTGAATAGCTATCCCTTCGTACTCAAGGGATGAAGGAATGGATGCAGACTAAGAAGACTTGAAAATCGGTTCAGATTTAGCATGAATAAAGAAAGGACCTGCAACGGCAGATACTATTTAACGGAATGAAAGAGCTTAAATAGTTACTATGTTTGGAATCATAGCAGGAAAGACGAGCTAAGCTTGAAACTCCTAGGCAACAAGTCTTTGATTCGATTGATTTTCACTCTTTCGTCCAAAAACTCTAACTAGTCCATCAGCCAAGCCCTTCTGACTCTCCTATTCGTCCAGTTAAGAAAGGAGGCATAGGACCGTGAGGTGCTTTTAGCGAAGCCGGGATTAAGGAAGTTCAGTTGAGTTTCCTGCCTCTATCTTCTAGTTATGTACCTTATAGCCCGCCTAGTCCCCTTTTGGGAGGAGTAGTGCCAGTAAGGGTAAGACTCTCATATGATCATTCCTAGTTTCCAGCCTGAGTTGCAGTCCTTTGCTCAACCAGTTACACGCCTGTTGAATTGGACTTTTTTTCAAGCCCTTCAAGCAGTCTTACAGCCGAGTCTTTCTTTGAGATGTAGACGCATAGGTTAGTGCTTCGCTTTCACTAAAATATTTCCTCCTGTGCTATTTTGGCATATCATCAAATTCCAGTTTTCCAGCCTTTGACTTTGAATCCCTTTCAGTGGGCAAAGTCAATCCATCAGTAAGGGGCGGAGGAAGCACTATTTCAAGTGTTCAAATTGGAAAAGCTCTTTTATCTCCCGCAGGAAGAAGAAAGAAAAGAATCTTTTTCAAGCCAGTGATCAAGCTTAGTCAAATAAGGATTTTAGCTCAAAAGCTCCTTCTAAGGCTAGCCATAAAGTGAAAGAGTACTGGGCGCAGGCGAGCTAACAGTCTAGGGGCCCACCTTTTATACCATTAATAGCGTGTCTAACGAGTCTATCCGTCTAAGTCTCAGAGGAGTCGGGGACAGACCGATGTCCTTCCCTTGCAGGCATTTCGTACCTGGGGCAAGCTCCATTTCAGCCAATGCCAGTCTTAGTTCTTCTCCCTTACCTGGGAGGTTTAACATAGATTGATTACCTGGGGAGCCTCTAGTCTCTAGCCCTGTACAAGTATAGAGTCTTTCAGGCTTTATGTACTATATTAGCGTATTACCAGTTGCCTTCCCCACCCTACGGACCGACATGACCTTCAAAATAATCCAATGCCGGAGAAATCTTATTGGGATCAAAGGCAAACCTTGTCCTTTCAGGCCAAAGAGTGCCCTGATTCCATTGTTCACCTCTAGAGTTCACAAACTCGACCAGGTGTCGGAAAGCGGCTAACTCGAACGTTTGAGCAGGAAAAGGAGACCTAATCTTGCCCAAATGATCCTTGTTAAAAGCTTTCCACAGATGGTGGAGTGAACAAGAAAAGAAGAGGGTCAAGCTTTTCCAGCAGTCAAGCCAGATGCGGATTGAATAGCTGCGCTTACTCCTTCAACCCCGAAAAGATCGGATCAACCCATTGAATTACGTCTGTCACTCGGTCAATAGAAGCAATTCCTTTTATATATAAGCTTGAAAGCTTTTAACCAGCAGGAAAGTCAGAAGGTGAGATAGGCAAAAAAGGGCTTTGTATAATTCCTCATCTGCAGAGGGCCATCAATCCCATTCGTGGCTATTCTACTATGAGATTGATTGAACAGAGCTTCTTGCTACATAGAAATGCCCTACGAGCCCTACAAGACAGAGTAATGGGAAATGTTAATGCGAACTCAAAGAATGGAGAGGGGAGATATTGAACGGAAGCACAAGAACAAGCAAGGGATTACTTGCTAAAGGAATGCTTACCGAGGGGCATAGCCCTATGTATGTATACTACTGCCAGCCTTTCACTCCTCAAGTCAGGAACCAAGCTACGGATGAGCGCTATTTATCATTCTCAAGGAATTCTCCAAAGCGAGGCTCCTAAACGGGAAAAAGCAAGGGCTTACCTTATAAGCTCTTTTTAAGTTTCCTTTTCACTAAAAAGAAAGGGCCTTCTAGCGATAGAGACTAACAAGGGAACTTACCAATACTAAAGGCGGATCGATCAGGCTGAAGCTATTGTAGCATCTCAAGCTTATCTTTCTTTTGCACCATTCGTTGGTCCTTCAGAACCAAAGGAAACTTTTGGCATTAGGCTGGACGGCGCTGTAATAGGAACGGCCTTCCACTATGTCTGCGGAAACCAGTCCGGCTTTTCACCTCCTGCGCAATTCTCTATTTCTGTGGGAAAAAGGGCTTTCTTCCCAAATGTCTTCGAGTTCGGCATAGCGGTCAGGCTTTTGGCCATGAGTCTGCAACTACGATCTAGGAAAGTTTCTTCCTGCCTCCCGGCGCGCATGATAAGTCAAGCTCTGGTTCTGGCATTCCTGTGGAGAACAGGAAAGCGTGTTAAGTAGGCGTCTCGTCCAAATCCAAATAGTCGTAGCCAATAAAGGATGAGGTTTTTTTTCACTTCCTTGATCTCTGTCCAGCAATTCACTATCCATTCCATTCCTCCCGAGAGGGAAAATCATCAAGCAGTAAGTAAACGCGTATGGTTCAAGACCACTCCAGAATCTCCCGCTTTTCTCGCTATTCTTCTATATAGGTCGTCTGTCAGAAGTTTAGTAGTTGCTGCGAACCCTTCTCTAAATCACCGAATCAATGGGCTAGGATCTCCTTATTCGGCTTTGGGTAGGCTGCCCAACCATATGCTTATAAAGTACGAACTCAACTTGGCGGATCTCTTTGAGCAGTAGCATTTCTGGTATTTCCAGCTGTTGATTATCCAACTCTTTCCGCTCTTTGAGGAAGTGTCTCTGCAGAATCCGCTTTAATGCCTTTAAACTAGACTTCTAGACTTTTGGGTCTATGACGGGACAATGCCCCACAGGGGTTGTTTTGATCGCAATTCTTTTATATCAAAACCGGTCAATGTAGAGAAATCTTGGACATCCTCGAATGGGTTCACCAGGATCACTGGCAGTTCACCTGCCCCGCTTGCACCCGTTCTTTTTATTATTCTACCACCGAGCATCTCTTTTTCACAGCTTACCGTTGGTTTTGAAGGTTAAGGTTAAGGTTAAGGTTAAGGCTCTCGTCTCTTCTATATAGTAACGGATTTCTCTGGGCAATCTTCTATGTCTTTGACAAAAACAAAACATGTATATCCAGTCGACCCTCTTTTGATAAGGGAGAAAGATCATGGGCGGCTAAAAGCGTGGAAAAAAAGCCTTGCTCTTCTAGTGCTTCCAGCTCCATCAGCCGTATACGCGGGCTTACAACTTACAATAAGTGGATCCAGAGATCGAAGAGGTAGGGGCGATGCGCGATAAGGTTAGCAGCCACCGAAGCTTACACCCCAAAAAGGGAAAGGGCTGGGTGTACTAGGGTTTGATACTATAATAAGGACCGGTACTACCTTTCTGTAAGATGAATCATTAAGAAGAAGTCGCTTTGGAAGGGCCTATGAAAGAATTCTGTTCTTATATTAAGACATTTCGAGGAATGCGAATCTGTACATGGATATGCCATTAGGAGGAGAATGAGAACGGATTCTATTAGTTGGAGCCTAGAGAGAAGAGAGAGAAATTTCGGATTCGAGGTAAGAATCGGAAACTTTTCCCTAAGGGAATGGCTATGCAGCAAAGGTAGAAGCGAAGAATGCTTTTGTCCATATCATGTAGGTAGGGAATCTCTATTAGCACCTAACTCCCGAAACGAAAGAATCTCCTTCCACGTTGATTGCTGACCAACGCTGCGCGCAGAATAGCCATCTCTCTCTGACAGCGCACGAAGAATGCCATCTATCCCTTTTCCTGGCTCTGGCGAGACCTCTTGGTCTTATTTGCCGTGTACAATGTGTCCAGACGTAGGGACAGGCGCAAGCGGGCAAGAATTAGGCTAAGAATAGTGATTGGCGTGCTGCCGGAAGAACAACCTGCATCTATTTCTGAGGCGAGTATTCAAATTCCTGCCTTCAATGGTCGTACAGGACTCTTTCTTGACTTTCTTCAACCTGTCTTCCTTGAAACTTCTCCCTTACATAGGCGTGCTTCCCGGTTCACTAGGAAAGGGAATTAGAAGTCCTTCTCTTATTCTATTTGTTCGAAGAAGCTTATGGTTGAGTTCTAAAGTTCGCATTTCGAAAGTTAAGAACCTCATCTTTCTCTCCAAACTGGACGAGAATAACCCATCTAAATGGCTAAGGAAGGGAATGGGGTGCACTTTCTTTCGAAAGAAGGCTTAAGCGCCAACTCTCTTTGCACTCACACTAAACCACCTCTTTGTATGTCACCTTGAGGCAGTAGACAATCGATTAGTCCTTTGTGATCAATTCTTTCTAGGGCATTTGGTTATAACATCCAGTTGAGACTCCGACGTGGGAATTCCATTGAAACCAATCAGTCGTTGGGATGCTACGAGCGGTAAAGCTGCAAGACCTGTATCAGGTATCAGGATTGAGCGAGTGATACACCGTCTAATTCTCCTGACTCGGGTTTATAAACGTTCTTTGGCGTAGTCTTTTTCCTCAACCAGGACTGGCAGCTTCCACAACTCTTTCAAAGCTAGTTCCTCTTCCAATATACTACCTTAATCCTATCAAATATTTAGATTTATCCTTTGAATTACTCAACATATATATCCTATGGATTTTATTTCTCATATGGGCGTGGTATCTCTATCCATATTTTGTTGTATGCAGCTCTCCTGTACTTCTCTTTTCAATATCTCTTGCCTCTTTTGGTCGTATTCCTATGCCTCTTTCGTTCGTACCAGTGTACGAAGTTCTAACATGAAGCGTTCCCCTCTGCCTTCAGTCTATCCATATCTTTCTTCTCTACGGCTGCTCTACTTACTGGGCTATTTTATTAATGATATATTTCCTGAGAATGAAGCATACTTAGAACTATTGCAGTACTTATGGCGAGTACTAAAGGATATATTCTATTTTTTTATATCTCTTCTATACTCTTATTCGTTGCCAATTCTTGTTTTTGCTGAAATTCCTCTGTTAGTAGTCTATGAATAGGATTCTCTCCACATGTACATTGTGTAATATCAGTGACAACTAGATCACTTATTTCTTTATAAGGACATCCTTCATGGAGTATAGCTTTGCGTAGTATTCCTATCATCTCAGGCTTTAAGATGAGATTAGGGTCTACTTCTAGTAGTTGCTGGGGTGCCATAGCCCATAAAGCTAGTAAAGGGATTAGAAAGAATAAGTATGTCTTCATACGAAGACTTGACTCCCATATCCTCGAAAACATTCTCAATCTCTTAGTTCTAGCTATCCTAGCGGATAGATCTATGAATTCAATTATTTCTCCGGTGTTCCACCATGGTTTTTTCCGTGATCCCTTTTGTTGATAATAAGAAAAGTCTTTTTTTAAATGGTTAATAGCCAATTCATAACTTTGTTCCACATCAAGAAGGGTTTTATGCCACCTATGAGCATGCCACTGCATTGTTATGCATCCCATGACCCATTGCATGTAAGCCCTTTTTTTTTTTACTTTATAAATTGAGTTATTAATCTATTTACATTTAATTTATTGCTATAACTATAATGTAAATAGACAGAAAAGAGATACAACTATTATATTTAGTACTCTAACTAGAAGAGAATTCAATACCAGTATTATAGCCAGAATACCAATAAAGAGTATCTATAATATAGAGGATTATCCTAAAAGTATTAGAGAGAATAGATACCCTATAAAGATAGAAAGTAACGACTATTCTAGTAGTCCAAAGGGTCATATAATAAGAAAAGAAAACCTTCAAAAAAAGCTTTGAATTCAAATAATACAGTAAGTCCTTATATAGAACGCTTAGTATCACGAATCCCTATGGTTCATGATTTCTTCTTAAAAGATGAAACCTACTATAGACTCTCGGATAGTTAAATTTCAGATCTTCAACGAGATCTTCTATCTGGTAAATATGAGTTTACCCATCTTAGCGTTTTTATCAATAATCCTAACCCTTCAGAGGGGACCTTGAATAAGCACAACCTAGAGCTACCTCAAATAGAGGGTGTTATACCATCCACTAGGGCTGACGAACTGGTTATTTGTGCACTTTGTGATATCTTAATCCAGGAGATGACGTATACTTCCTATTTACATCCTTCGTGCTATATTTACACCCGGGAAATCCGTCGATGAGTACCACAATTCCATTCGAAAGTGGAGTAATATAGATATGATTCTTTGCATAGATTGCTCAAAAGCCATAAGCACCTTCGATAGAATGAAACTTATAGAGAAAGTGAGCTCTCTTGTTAACCATGATGATTCATTTATGAAGTTATTCACCTCTTTTTGTAACTTACCCAGTCTTGATTCAAATGGTAATGACTTCTCGATAAAAAGTGGTATACCGCCAGTGGTTTTCATAGGTGAAGTTCTCCTTTAATATAATCATATCAGATATTGATAAACAAGTGACTTCTGAATTCCCTCAACTGAAATATATACGCCTTTTCTATGAGATACTCATTCAGATTGACAGTAATATTATAATCAAACAAATCAAAAGATTGAACGAGATTATCAATGATTGCATTAATAGCTATTTTAGCCATAGCGTTGTGTATTAGGGGAGGTGATCCAATCCCTTTAAGATGTGGTTGTACCCTTTTTATTGAAGAAAGCGGGAAAGTACGTATTATATATGAAGAAGAAGAAGAGAGCAAAAGAATAAAAAGCGGAAGTTGAGTAGCCACCAAGGACCTCTAAGAGTAAGATTCCACCCCTCCGCAATACCTCTGCAAATGATGATCTTCCTGTCGCCTACCTTTATTAGGGCCCAAAAAGTCGAGATTCAAACGGATCGTGCCCGAAGTAACTACTAAATGGGGTTGCCCCGTCTGATACGAGACCACTGCCTAAGAAGTCTTTCACCTCCTACTGTGCCCGAGAGAACCCTTGCTCAAAGAGGTGGAAGGTACTACCATCGGGCGGTACAAACAGAGATGGCACTGATGGTACCAAGATCTCAAAGTCGGATCGAGATGGAAAAAAAAAGAAAGAAGGAATTCCAATATCGATGCCGATCTTTGAGTTTGTGGTGGGATTTCCTATCGGGCTCATCAACAGCCCCCGAACACAAGAAAGAGTAAGGGTAAGGTTCCCATCACCTACTGGTGATGCTGCTAGTAAGGCTAAGAGTCTCAAGCAAGTAATCTTTATATTATATTGCTCCCCAAGCCATCAGACAACAATCCATACTTTCACCTTCCATGACAGGGAAGCCTATTCAGTACTGGAGCCAGCTCTCCTCCTAGATCCTATTACTATTATCCTATTAAGGAAGGAAGAAACAGGGTTTCGAATCCTCAGCGTGGGCAGCAACGAAAAGGGAAGGGAACAACTTGAACTACAACCATTCTCCTAGCACCTTTATTCTTTTCTTGTTCTACAATCAGACGAATCCTGGAGTCAGTCACCGGATTTACCCTTGCTACACAGATTGACTCTTCGTACTGATTATTCCAGAACAGAAGTAAGAATTCGATAGCATCCTTCTTTATTGAGCGTTGTGGGCACGCTTCCTGTCTTTTACCCCTTTTCCAGGCTCGGCTTAGTAGGTAGCAGTCCCCTAGGTCAGACTTTGAGTTTGATTTATTTCCATCTTAGAGGTACGTAGTTCTCGACTGTAAAGGAGAGGATGGAAGACTTAGCAATTACGTAAGCTTTTGAATTACAAGTAATTCTTACGGCTTTGGAATACCATATAGTTGCAAGCAAGAGCAGAGCGAAGGTTCGGAGATCTCGAGCGAAGCCAGGAAACAGAAAGTCTGATTATGAGCCCTTACCATTACAGTGAGCGAAGAAAGTTACCTAGACTAATAAGGCGAGACTTAGGGACCTAGCGCCATAAGCTACTATCGTTCCTTAAACTTGCGTAACAGTATCTTCCAGAACCTCATTCCCATTCCTTCGTGCTTCCGTCACTTCTTGTTATATCAGAATCCCTATTCAAACGAGGGGAGAAGGAACTGTTAACGAACAGTAGGTGTTCTCTTCAAAGCAAGCAAGACCGGCGAAGGGTTAAAGCGATTCTTTTGAAAAGAGTCTTCGTTGAAGTGAGCTCCTGTCTAATAGTAGACAGGCAGGTACGTGCTCCGATATAAGGGGGTCAGCTCGGCAAGTAAAGGATATAAGGAAAGAAGCTCATAAAGTCATGACATGCAACCGAGCAAATAGAACCTTCCCTCTCTGCAAGCAAAGAAAGAAGAAGGTGAGCGATTGTAAGGGAGAGGAATGGAAGTGAGAAGCGGCGGATGGGTCGGTCTAGTTCAAAGCCTAAGCTAAAATTGGTCTAGTTCAATAAGCGTACGATTGGTGAAGCTATGAATCGACAGATTTAGGAGTGAAATAGACGTTGGAGTGTGAATCGGTAGATTTCCAGTGCGGGAGTTCGAGGTTGTATTTCTTTGATTCTGGTTTCCGATCTAATCATGTGATTCTTTCAATCAGCATGCTCTTCTCCGATGTATTCTTTTAGGCGAAGAAGCGGTTTATCCGAGAGTGGAGTGGGGTGGGGTTACTTACCAGAGAGTTTGGCTTGGTCTTGCTTTCTTCTTTGTTGAGCAGTTATCTAATTCGTCCTCATTGCCAATCTTTACTCCTGCTTCAGACCTGTTTAAAGTCTCCGTAATGTCCGAGCGTTAGCAATCCTCTAATTGTGGTCTTAGAGCTCTCTAGAGCCCTTAAGATGAAATGGTTTTGCAATCATGCTCCTCTATCCATTCTCGACTTAATCCTCTCTAGCTTTGGTTCGTATTGGGAGTGTTCTCCTTTTGGGGTTCGGGGGCTTGCCTCCCATCTGGTACTTATGTGGTAGGTGGGTTATTGAAGGTGGATAGGTTTTTGTAAGATAAAGTTTAAGGATCAAGATCAGGAAGAGCTTCTCTTCGAAGGTGCCGCTGAGGAGCTCTGTTCGGGTACCCCCCTCCGGCTCGTAGTTGAGAAGTAGTTTAGGAAAGGGCTGCGATCCCTCTCGTTGAGAGTCAGTCAAGGGTCTCCTGGAGTAGAAGGCACATCCTGGATCTATTAAGCCGGCAAGGGTTCAGCATTGGCTTTCACGACCGCAAAGGGGCCATCTCTCAGTCGGAGTAGATAGAAAGGATCTTCTGATCAATCCAGAGATCATTTCGATTCCATTAGTAATGAGGATTCGGAATATCACACATTGATCAATCAAAGAGAGATTCAACAACTAAAAGAGAGATCGATTTTTTGGGATCCTTCCTTTCTTCCAAGGGAACAAACAGAGATAGAATCAGACCGATTCCCGAAAAGCCTTTCTGGATATTCCTTTATGTCCCACCTTTAGTAAGCATCTTGTTGCTTCTTTTTTGCCCGCGCTTAAGAGTGCTTGTAATGATTAACCTCTATCATCGACTTCCGACTCTGTAGGCTTGTAAGCCTCTGTCCCAACTTTCTTCTTATAACTAAGAAAGCATGGGAAAATATCTTATTATAATAGAATTCCTTCAAAGATGCTTTTCTCCTCTAGCCACAGACATGCTTGACTACCACTACCTTCACTATCAAGCCAATAAGGGGAATTAGTAACACAGGCTCGGTGGCTGAAGATAAGGCCAACTCAGTATTTTAGTAAATAAGCACCTCTACTAATGCGGGTGGGGTTCCAGAAGTGGACCTCGATCCAACCGAAAAACAATTGTGTGAAAAATAAACTCTCTTTTTCAAAGTTCTGTTAGGTTCTTAGTAGCAAGCAATAGGTGACCGTATACCAATCCAATGAGTTCGGTTCTTCGATTTGTTCGGAAAAGAAACGAGAGACAAGAAAACATCTCAAAAATCAGGGGTAGTTTCGCGGATTATCTTCGCGCAATGCGCGAAGTTCCCGGAAAAAGGAAGAATTTTGTCCATGTTTATTTAACTGGGACAGCCTGTTTGTCAGAGTGTCAGGCGAATATTCCCAGTTTTTTTTTGTTAATATAGAGTCAGATATAAGGCGGTTTCTGTTTTCCTCCCAGAATGGGTCTGGGTCGAGTTCGCCCATCCGGGAAATTGCCTGACTCTTGAGGTTTATCAATGTTCGAATTTTTTCTATTGGGGGCTGCCACCCACTCTTTTTAGGGGCAGCTAAGAGAAGTCTAGCATTTATTTTATCAAAGACTTCCCCCGGTGGCCCTTCTGGAACTTGCCCAGGCTGCGCTGCCTCTTCTGGTTGGGGTGCGGGGTCTCCTCCGGGCTGTTCCAACTCCCTAAAGATAGACTCCCCACTTATGCCCGGGGAATTTATTTCGAGCGCACCAGGAAGCCGCTGCCCGACTCCCTGAGAAGGCTGCGAATTTATTTCTTCCCCCCGATTAGGGAGGTTAGAGGTTGCTTCGTTAGCGTCTATCCCCCCAGGGGAGTCCCCCAAAAGCCATTTTTCAACCTTTGAGGCAGTCAAGCCGAAGGAGTCTGACGATGTATCGGGTAGAACCCATAGCCCCGCTTGAGTTTGCATCCAGGCGCCATTAACTAGGGTTTTTAAAATCAGTATTTTAGCCGGGGGGACTTTCAAGCGATAGCAAAAAATGTTAAATAAGCGTCCAAAAAAAATCCTATAAAAGGCGGTTCCACCGACCGCGACTAAAAATGGAAGAAGAAATTTAATACCCAGTAATAAAATAGTAAAAAGTATATGAAAAGAAAAAGCGCTAACTTTAATATAATATGAAAAAAATTGCAGGGTTAAACATGACTCCTAGAGAATTACCAAAATTACTCTTTCTCTTGTGATATGGCTCATAGTTGTTTATTTATTAATATGTTCTGGCTTGAGGCTGTACAACAACTTGGCTTCCTTCGTTCTACTTCATTCCCTCTGTTCCGTCCTTCCACTTGATCCGGGCAGCTCAGGAGTCAGCTCTGGAAGTCCATCCATACTTTCCTCCAGCTCTGGAGTCAGCTCTGGAAGTCCATCCATACTTTCCTCCAGCTCTGAAGCTGATTCTTTCCCAATGGCAAATCCGCAAGTTTCCCAATTCCCTCTCCTTCAAGAAGGAGGGGAACGCGGTGATCTGCTAAGAAATCTCCATACATTAATTAATGAGCAATTACGGCATTATTGCGAGAGAGGCCTTCCAAGATGGAGGCTCTCCACCCCCCCTGATTTTACCAGATTTTCCTACGCAATCATGGCTGTGGATTTGGAAATTGGGACCTATTCAAACGAAGAAATAGCTAACTGGATTTTCGAAATTAGAGGGAACCCCAATCTGCTCCTCACCTTCTATGCCCCTCTGAGGGGACCTCTCTGAGATATAAGGTTTATGCCGGCGATGATTGGTCAACTAATGAGTTCTTCCTTGAGAATTTTACTTTAAAAGAGGTCCACCACATATCGAGCGCATTATTTGTCCTAATGATGTGCATTAGTACGCTCTCTAAGTGAGGAGACAGGAGCTCCAGCTTAGAGACGCTCCCTAGGCCGGACAGAGGTCTGGGGGAAGTCAGATTTAATTTATCTTTTTGTCTCTTTTCTTTGGTCGATTCCTGCATAGCATAAAGGTAGGGCTGGGCAGTAGCTTTACCCGTTGTCAGAATCGAATGTAGCCTTTAAAAAGGCGAGGCCCCTAGCGATAGGGGGAAAGAAGAGTGGGTATGCGGGCTTCTTTCTACCAGACTACTTTAGTAAATAAGTCGAGTTCAGTACAGTTAACAAAATTAGTCATGAACTACATGGATCTGAGACCTTCTTCCTTGGTATGGGAGATAGGTTATGTAGGCGTACAACCTAGGAAGAGTTGTATTCAATCTAGAATGACTAAAGAAACTCTTAGTTTGGATTGGATGGTAAGGGCGGATAACCTAGTTTTAGGGTTTTTTCTCGCCTTTCGTCCCGCAGATGTAGGTCGGCTTTCTCGAACCGAACTGCGTAACCAAAGCGACTCCTCATGACGGGATAGAAATGAGGGAAATTTGGAACTGATTCCACTTTTATCTTTGCCAGTTCGAATGAGCGGGTTACTTATTTCACTTTTCATTCTTCATAAATGAATGCATCGAATGCTTTTTTTTTTTCGCTTTCCTTCGTTATGAAAGACTTGTCAGAAATGTATGTGCTTGGTTGTTGACCAAGAAAGACATTTCTTGTACTTTTGGGCATTGCTTCTCTTACCGAAATCGGATTTCCCTTTCGTGCCATATGCGCTTAGACTTTATTTACTTTTTCCCCTTTTTTCTTCCCGGTTTAATATTTGTTCTCGAAAGTCTTCGTTTCCGTGTAAAAGCAAACTCTCCAAATTGTTGACCAAGCAAGGTCGCTGAGAACACTAACGGAACACATTATTAGTCCCACTGAAGCTAGTACGCAATGAAGACCAATCCGCGAGCTACCTTATGACATCCAATAGCAGAGAAAGAAATTGAATCTCCGTATTGTCCCGAATCCCTATTTTCTTTCTCCTACAAGCCAATCATGCAGTCGATCGCTCTACTTTACTACGATATATCTTGCTCTTGTTTTGTTCGATCACAAACAGTCAAACCAGCTACCGACGAAGAAATACTCAATTCGTTACCATGACTGATAGGATGATCCAGCAAGGCAGTCCATAGACAGTTCCGCTTCTTGCTCTAAAAATGAAGTGAAGAAAGACTTGTCGGAAATCGCCGGTTGGGTTTACCAACCAAGAAAGAAATGGTAGAAAGAAAGATGCACAAACGAAAGAAATAGGAAACAGCATTTCATTTCATACGCAATTCCTCGATCCAATCTCGCACTTGGTCTGATCGCACCGTACCTTAGAGAAAGTTGTAACCGAAGTTGACCAAGAAGGGAGTGGAATGATGATGACCGGGCACTCTCTTTGATTTCATGGTTTGGAGCAAGCGGAGCTTTCCTTTCACTTGGCACGAGACACCGTACGCTACACAGAAGAACACAATGTGAATGAATTTAACATCTTATAATATTAGACTGATTCAATGGAGAAAGCAATGCCCTTCGGAGCGCATTTCCAGTTGTGAAGATAGACGACTCGCATAGCCTGAACTGATCAAGTCTGATCCTCTTTATTGATGTTCCTTCACAGACCAATCATGTAACCTGATCTTATTACGACGTATCTTTCTTGTCTTGATTGAATACATCATTGAAACAATCATGCGAGAGGTCTACTACGTCAATTGCGTAACGAGTTGGACAGAGAGAACGGCACCATGTGAGATTCTCATCCCGACTCGTTCGATTAATGGTCTTGCTGTCAGCCCTGTTCCTAGAGATCTGGGATGGAGGGACGCAAGAGAAGTAGGAATGGGATCGATGCAGTTGCTCAGGCATCCAATGCATTTAGTATAGCTGACTGAACACCAACACAATCTTTTTGCTGAAAATGAAACAATTTCCGCACGCGATTCGCCGTTGAAGGCTCCTTGATTTGATACTAACACTTGAGAGCGAAAGGAAGTCTCTTCTTTTGAGGATGATCTAGCTATGTCAGTTGGTTTGGCTACTACTCCTTCTTCTATGATGCAATTTCGGTCTCATTCCTCAAGGCAGAGGAAGGTTTCCCTAATGACTGATCAACCCATGGAACTGTGGTTTGGCTACTTCTGTATGGTCTTATCGAGAACCCTTCAGATAGGGTATTTCCATGTGTGACTATATTTTATTATAAAAAATTTCATCATTGACCGGGTGAGGCATACCATACATCTCTTTTATCTGGGGCAGATAGACCTAGAGCAAAGCCCTTCTTTCACTCACATCTGGTACCGTGGAGCAGTACCTAGGGAAAGGATCAAGACCATAGGGGAAGGGGGAACAAGCTCTTCGGAACGGATACCCATCTCTTTGAATCAAACCTTTCCAGGATGCTCGCTTCCAAGCATTTAGTGCCATGTTTTGTTACCTGACTACTGTTCTCTGACCTCTAAAGGAAAAGAAGCATACTTGAAGGGCCCATAGAGAATAGCCCCTACGGACACCATCTATCAATCGTTCCATCTCCGCTTTCCCCAAAAGGAAGAATCTGGCTTATCCTATTATCTTTATGCCAACTGTATTGAACTCAATCATCACATTATGGTTACACCACACCATTCGAAAGACTCTAGTTAAAAGCCTTTCTTTCCTTTGCGGCCTCACAAAGCCCTTCCTGCTTTCTATACGCAATACTTCGTCTAGCCCCGATTCTTTTCCCCCCTCGTAGACAAGACAATTCTAGCCTGAAAGTTGCTTGATACTAAGTCTATCTTCATTCGATCATCTCTCCAGAAGAGCAAAATACCCGCTCCCTGTGCATCCATTTTAATAACTTTAGAGAGTTGAGCTTTCTTGGCAATTTTAGTGCATCTTGTGCGAGTCTCAAGCAATACCAGTATACTAGGATCATAAGATCGAAGCAAATCAGATAAATTCCTTCTTAACTTGGCTACGCTCTTCTCACTACGTGAGAGTTTCTACGCCATACCACTCCTGTCACTTTGTTCTCAACTTACCTAGTAGGAAGTTTGAAAGATAAGAAATTCCTCTTATTTATTGTTAATAGTGGATTGATATCCCGCTTTCTTCCTTTTGCCAAAGCCCCCCCTCCTTCCGAATGGTTACGGGACTAGAGCGAGTCGTCCAACCGCGTAACTTCCCCTAGCATTGGTTCCGAGTCCGTTAGCTACTTGGCATGGACCACACATCAGCGATTTCGGACACTACCTACGAAAAATAGAGATCGAGTTAATATGCCCTTCATCCAGAACTTTGTTTGCATAATACTGTCCAATCTAGAAAGATATTTGATTTTTTTATTTCTAACTCTTTCGATCTACTTGTGTTAAGCAAAGCCGAAGTATTTAGTTTTCTTCTTCTTCGGGATATTAGGAGAGAGAAATCGCTTTTCTTTCTGCATACTGATTTTCTGTCTTTCTAAAGAAAGAGGGAAACTTGTTTTGAACCCGGATAGATGGATGCCTGTCAGTCTAACTTTCCTACTTATTATGAAGAGCCCTTATCAAAGAGAGGCAAGCCAAGGTCATGAAGGAGGTCATGGAGGAGCCATTTTGCACTGCAGCGGGAATGCTTGCTTGATTAAGAATAAGTTATTCTTTTTCAATAAGCTCTGGGTCTCAATCAATAGAAAGTCTAGTATGGCAGAACAATAAGCTTAGCTGTGAAAAGAATAGCCCAAGGTTGGGGGAATAGTATTCCATACCGGATTCTTAGTCTGCTTGAAAGGCAGCTACTGTCTCTCGGTCTTCTGGAATGGGAGCAGCTATTTAATCCGGGGAAGAAAGCATCAAAGCAGAGGAATAGCTATCTTTCACAAGCAATAGAGGTGCTGGAGTCAGCGGGCTTTCTTTCTCTACTGTTTAGGAAGAGATCGCTGCCATAAAGAGGGAGTGAGATTCGGCCTAAGTGAGTTCAGTGCCCCGAGAAAATGAGTTCGCTTCGACAGCGAGTTAGTTCAGTGACAAAGGGGTCTCAATCAACATAAATAAAGTATGACACCGCTCTTTCAAAGGGTCCGGAAATCTCATAAGACAGATCGTAGCGGATTCACGGTATCCCGGTTTAAAGACTTTCCTTCTTCTCTGACCTATGCTACCCTCTGAGTCCTTGGTTGGAAGAGTCTGCCGTTGGAAAGTCTACTGCCTAGGACTTTGATTTCTGCTTTCTCCAATCCATTCGGTCATCGGTTCGATAAGATACCGCAGCCTTTGATGTTCGCGGATGGTGTTCGTAGACAGCACCTAAAGGATTATCCTCACTTTGATCACTTTATCTGCATCCCGTGCAATCAACATGCTTTGGTTGAGAAAGACCTTAACTTGTTAGAGCGTTCGTGCCCTGGTCACTTCACTTACCTAAAAGATAAGGAAAAATAAGCTGAAAAAGTCCCAAAAAGACAGATAAATATTCTATAGTTGTACCCAGACCCAGACCAAGGGGCCGGGCTAGCACCTTACTGGCTCTTACTCAGGACCAGGACCTAAACTAACCGAAAAAGGCAGCAGAAGAAGGCTTCTCTAAAAGGGACTACAGCCATCCATAGAGAGCTCTCTTCTGTTTCCCTTTCCCTAGAACCCTATCCAGGTGGTGGACCAAAGCTCAGCTTTGGCCCTCGTAGTAGACTCAATAGCTGGATTGCTAAACAGGCGGGCGGAGAGGAGGGTGAAAGAGGAATGAATTTGCCTGGAAGTTCCAATTTAACTTTCAAGTTAAGCAAGCATAATTTCTAGTCAAGCATAAGAGTAGGGGTAAGCCCTGTAAGCCAATATGGATTTCTTTTTATTTATCCTAGAGAAGAAGCTTTCACCATATATTGTTTAGTGCGTGTGTATTTAGTAGCTGGCCTAGTGGCTATCCTATTTCCTGCAGTCCTAAGCTAAGTCCCAGTACTTATGTATGGGCTTCTAATCTAAGGTACCTCCGTCCCTTGAGATATGAGTTTACCAGTGTTGGATTTCATCGGTGTTTAAAAATTAATATAAGAAGTGGAAGCCCAGTATAGCAGGAGGGGTGGGAGCCCTCGTAGCAGTACCAGTTATTGCCCTTACAAATAGAGTGGCATCTCTTTCCCGTGCCATTCCTTCCTGTTTCTTGTGAGCCAATTGGAGAAAGCTTACATGGAGTTCCATTTCTTCCTACCTGCGAGCGAGTTCGACTTCTAGGGGTTAGAGTCCCTAAGGCTAACAAGCAAGTAAAGGCAATGCTGGAGTAAGTCAGCCATTGGGAGTTGCCATAGGTTGTATCCCTAAGCAGGAATAGTTTGCGAGCCAGTTGCAGTGACAGTTGGAGTTGCTTTACTTGGTAGAGTCTAGCATTCCCATTCTTCGGCGGCTTTATTTGCGTAAATAAGGAAGGGCATATCCAAATAATAGAAAGGGACGCCTTTTAAGCTACGAAAAAAGGAAGTGGCAAAGGGTCTTTTTCGTCTTTATGATGTATAGAATTTTTTTAGGATTATACTAGGATTCGGTACTTATTAAGTTAAGCATCGAAGGCGGGACTCTTTCCCTAGATAGAGAGATGGTCTAATTCAAATGTTATATAGATACGGGAGAAGATTAAACCTCTCTTGGCGTGATTTGAATTAGACCATCTCTATCTAGGCAAGTGTGACTAAGGCACTTGTACATACAAGAGGGACAAGGCGAGTCAACGAGATGGCATTCCGTTGCGGCCCTACTGGTGAGACAGACCTTGACAGTCAGGGAACCACCCAATTGAGACTCTTTTGTTTGGCAAAGCAATCGTCGATAGCCGGTGAGCTGGAGAAAGCTTGACTCGAATAACTGGTCTGAGTAAGGGTGATAGACCAATCCTATCATCACCACGAGGTGAGGAAGACAAAAACGCGATGCCGGCCTGTCCTTCGGAACTTTTGGGAAGAAGAGTCCTAAGTTCGGGCCAATGCTTTTTTTCTTTCTAGAGACTTTGACTTGAAATAGTTGCCTTCCTCCTTCGTACGCCAGCTTATTCCGTCCGTAGAATCATCAGTAAGGCTTTTTGTCTTTCATCTAAAACTCCTTTCAATCTCCATTCTCCATACCGGCCGATAGTGGAATGAGCCTCTGGGTGATCCCTGCCATCAATTGATTGCTGTTTCGGACCATCCAATCTTTCCCGTGCTGCTTGCAATCCCGTTTTCTTGAACAATGGAACTGCACTCCCTTAAAATAGATATTAAATATCTCTCTCATTCTTCGATCCGTTCCGAACAACTCAATGAACGGGAAAGCAACTTGACAAAGAGAATTCATTCCCGAACTGAACAGATCGAATCCGTAGATTCTTTTGGAACAAACTCGCGGAATGAACACTCCTTGATTGGTATACCGGTCTTGGAATAAGGCATAGCGGCGTTTATTGGCAATATGCGCCGTAGCCTGATCGGATTGATTGAAACAAGATTCTGGGAAGGGATTTCACCTTAAGGATTGTCAGGATTGGAAGTACTTCTGCTAATTTATCATTCGGAAGCTGAAGCTAATGCCCTTCCTCTTGAGGAGAGGTAGCTAACCAACTTCTAGGAGAAACATAATTGACAGCATTGATCTCTGTAGCTACGCCACCCACGGAATTGTTAGAACCTAAAGGAGCATGAGTCATATATTCCTATTCCGCGGAGCAACGTTCTTGCCAAGGCTGTATGTCTTTTTTCAGTCTACTCAAGTCCAAACCATTGGGACATCATCGGACCCCAGGAAAAGAGAAAGAGATAGAGAATTACTCTCCCTATCTCTCGAGCGTCTTCAACCCTCTCCTTATCAGTCGAGCAACTACGTCCTATCTTGCTTTATCTCAATCTCCTGGGCGTATTGCTCTGTCTTCCCCCGGAAGTAACTTCACTGTCCTAGGGAGAAATGAAATAAGAAGGATTTAGTAAGCCGAGCCTGCAGTTGCTGTCCACGAGTTAAGACTTGAAAGAGATAGCCCGGCAAAATCCACTTTGTTGGCCTATTTGATTGATTGACTAAGGTTACTATGTAGCTCGAGCTACAGCGAAGAGGACAGAAAGGCCAGTGGAAAAAGACGAAGACATTGCTTTCGAAGGCCTTTTCAGGTCCTCGATGATTCCCCATATGACTCATTAAACGTCGGTTTCTCAGTAGCGAATATAGCAGTCTTCTTCTTTGCCTATGGCTCACTTGTCTTGTTTGTATTCAATTGCTTACTCGAAGCGGGAAAAGAAAGAAGGAATCTCATCTCTCTTCCAATACAAATAGAACAGGAAGAGTAGGAAGTCCGTAGCTTGTAGCTTGGCCTGACTGCTTCCTCCACTAATTGCCGGAAGAAGCCGGCCGTAAAAGACTTCTACTTCAACCTGGCATCCCTCAACTGCTGATGCGGCTGCTACGCTTTGATTCTTTATTCCCTCTGCAGTTACTGGATGGGGTGGTATATTGGATCCAGACTGACCACCGTAGTTGGGCGAGAAAGTGATTGATTCAATAGAAGGTTATCCAGTCTGCAAGATCTTTTCGATTGGGCTTGAAGAATGCTCTACGGTCGAGTGGGCTATCGCTCCCGTTCGCCTCAACTCTTTGGTACCTCTCACGGTATCAGTTCAAGTCCTTCCGTTCCATCCCATTTCCTCCTATCCTGATGGTTGAGCTTCGGAGCTCACGATGTCAGAGTGGCTGTGGTGGGATGATCTAGCTGCTGGCATTCCTCGGAAATTCAGCCTTAGCTACTCGACTGCCCCAATTCGCCTAATGGTCCCGGCTTCTCCCGCTAGCGCAACTCTTGCTTTTGTGCCATCTTCCTTAGACTATTGATTAACCGCAGACAAGACCGGGAATTCATCTGCAGCCCAGACCTGCTACTCCTGTAAGCAAGGTTCGCAAGACAGTTTGTCCACCCTATTCTTCCTAATACCCCCTTTCTACTACTATTATATATTATAGGGATCACCGGATCACAGGCCCTAGCTAGATTCCTAGGAGCACCCCTTCCTGCATAGGAAAGAATTGGGCATTGCCTTTTCGATAGCACAAGTACAGGTCTGGTCCGCATAACTGATACCTGCCATCCATACTCGGAGAAAGGGACCGGAAGAGCCTATTTATTCTTATTCAATAATAATGGGTATCTTCTACTCCCCGAAAGAAGTTAGGACAGCCAAATCCCCTCTTTAAGGCACCTAGGATTAGTACTCTCGGCCATTAACGGTGGATGCGGCATATCTAGGACTTTTTTACAAAAGAAAGATATCTAAACCTTTTCGATACTGGAACTTCGGGGTATTTATTGTACTGGAAAAGCTACTTAAAATCCTTAGCCATACTATTCCCATTTAGTTTAGAACTCTTCTCTTTTGTCACTGACACCATCTACGAGAAGGTTAGGTCGTACTGCTTGCTTTTTTAGTAGTATATCTATACATCGGCAAAATGCTATTCCTATATATACATATTTTGATATACTTGCATTGCAGGAGGAAGAACAAGAATTTTGCTTGCTTACCTTCCTAGGCCCATAACGGCTTTCAAACGAATTTGCTTGATAATGGTGTCGAGTGACTGAACTGTCCTTTCCCTTACCAGCTAGCTGTAAGATTCCTTTATTGCATACCGGCTGACCTTTTTTACCTTCCTCCTAATATCATATCCGGAATGAAACCACTCTTACGAAGCGAAGGCTACTAACAATACTGTATGACTGTTATAAAAGCTAGCCCAGGTATGAACTTATATACGGGATGACTGGTCTTGTTATAATTGATGGTTTCCCTTGAAGATCCTTAAAACCTTTATTCAAACAATATTCTATCCGAAACATATGATTCTGGCTTTAGGAGAGGATGACCTTACTTAAACTTAGGGGAGAGATATGCTACACTCTGAAAGACCTATATAAGCCGTATCAGAGGTATAATAAGGCCTTGTTCATTCAATGGCCTGCGTTCCCACTTTAAAAAGGTGGGGCTTATTCGATACTGTGAGCTTCAAATAGACTGGCAAATATAGAGTTGGCTTATTTGATACTGCTGAAAGGAACGAACCTGATCTGCACTTTCTTATCTCTTTGCCTAAGCAAACTCGCCAGCCCAATGGGAGTTTTTTTATACCATGCTTGGAAGAAGAGCACTATCAAAAAATACCTAGTAACGTTATATATGTTAGTCTTATTATTAAGTCGTTCTCCTAATAGGATAACTAACTATATCTTATGGAAGGTTGGTTTGACACGCTATCTTCAATGCTCTTCCTTTGAAAGGAAGAGCATGCCATGTCGGCTAACGCTAACTGAAATCAAATAACTGATCGTGTCATGTCATGGAAGGGAAAAATTAGACTTCTAAATGAGTTGGTACCGGCCTCTTCTTTTATGTATATGGTCTCACGATGTGAAAGAATCTTTTCAAAATTGATCTTAATCTTATCAGTTGTTGAATCAAAACTTTCGTCGTCTTGGCCCACTACCTCTGTTTTAGATAACTCTGCCTGGGGGCTATAGCTTCTGGTTTGCACATCTGCTCCACGGTACCAGATGTGAGTGAAAGAAGGGCTTTGCTCTAGGTCTCTCTGAAAAGAGATGTATGGATGCCTCACCCGGTCAATGATGAAATTATAAACAAATATAAGTCACACATGGAGATACCCTGGTTCTCGGTAAGACCATACAGAAGTATATAGTTCCATGGGTTGATCAGTCATTAGGGAAACCTTCCTCTGCCTTGAGGAATGGGACCGAAATTGCATCATAGAAGAAAGATGTCGTCCGACCCGACCTCAGACTCTTTCTTCCCTACGACTCCCTGGCAGCAGTTATTTAGGTGGTATCCCGAGATGGAAGAGATCGAATTCCTCCCAGGAACACACGAAACAAAGATATGAACTAGGTAAATCAAAATGGAAAAGAGATGTTTCCAATTTATCAAAATCAGAAGCTTTTTCTACATCCATATGATTTTAGTAGATCGATATTGCCCATATAATGAAATGAAAGCAGATCTTGGTCCATGGAGTCCCAAGAAGGTAAGAACTCCAACCTGTCCGATGCTTCTTCGGCCAAATACAATATACAAGTGGGACCTGTACTATAGAGCAAGCTGTGTGAAAAACCGCTTCTTTTTTCCGCTTTCGCAACAACTTGGGCGAAATGGGGGAAACCATTGATTTTAGAGTTTTCGCCATTGGTTACTGGTCGAGCCACTGGAATGAGATAAGAATCTCTGGAGATCTTTCCTCTCCACTTACTCGTAACAGGCTTTCCCTCTGTGGAAGATTTCTTCCGAATGGCATAATTGTCCGAAACTACGTTAACTACGTTCCTCTCGCTTTGCTCGAGCGTCTTCAAACCTCTCCCTATCGGTCGAGATCTAGAATGAGTCTATTCAGATGATTGGCCGACAAAAGGATCAATCATCATTATTTTAATTTTATTAATTTTTTAAAAAAAAGAACGAGATTGAAAAACAATAAGAATGTAGACAAGCCCCCAATCCAAGGCAAAAGCTTGATATAAATGCTTGATCGTGATACAGATCTGGTTAACTTTAACTGCTTTAGGAGTTCCAGGCTAGAGAAAAGATAGACAATTACAGGAAAAGAGTTTAGTTCTTTTATAGGCAAAGCATAAGCAGTTCAACGTGAGTTCTAAGCGCTAAGAAGGTCCAATCATGCTACTGAAGCTATATGCTTAACACATGCAAGTCGAACGTTGTTTTCGGGGAGCTAGGCCCGTAAATTATTTTAGGAGTTCCAAAGACGACATAGAAATGCCCTACGAGCCCTATAAGACAAGAGAAATCAAATCTTAATGCGAACTCAAAGAATGGACAGGGGAGATATTTAACAGAAGCACGGGAACAAGCAAGGGCTTACTTGCTAAAGGAATGCTTGCTGGTGCTGGCTAGCACTTTATCTTAGACGTCTATCTCACTCTTTCTTTCACATTGCCTATCTCGATTCTTATTCTTAAACAATCTCTCCCGAAAATAGAGTTGAATTCCATCAAACCTTTATTCGTACATCTCTTTTTCGAATGGAAAGATCCCAATAGTCAAGGTAGAAAACTGCGAAGAATAGCGTAGTAAACAGGGGAGTAACCAAAGTCAGACAACTCTCCTTATCAGATGCGGCCTTACGAAGGCTAGGCCCCTTTATTTCTTGTGCTCTCTCTCTTATGTCTGGCGAAAAGGCCTGGTCTACGTCAGAAAGACAGACGTTGTTTTCCTATCCTATGTTTAGGGTTACGTCAAAGGGCCATCAACATCAAGTTCGATCTCAACGAGTGGAATAAAGGGCAGATCCAATATTTCCAAAAGTTTTTTTTAGCTAGAGATGAGCTAACCTTGATTAACGAGGTTTCGAAGAAAAAGGACCCATTGAATGCTCTCAATATAAAAGAAAGCATCCTAAGACAAAAATCTATGGAGGATTGGGCTTGGGGACTCCAACTCAAAATTATTCCACGCTTCATTGATGACTAGACCTCCGTGAACACTATTCGGTCTATCACATTGCCTAATGGGTTGGTGGTTGAGGACCAAGACGAAATTGGGATGGCGGCTGCTGATTATTTTAATGAAATATTAGGGGCCCCCAGGCAACTCGGGCGGTTAATGACGAGGAAGTTTTGATGGCGATAAAAAGCATCAACCCAGACAAGGTTTTTTCCTGATGGATTCAATGCCTTCCCTTCTTCTTCTAGCGCTATTGGAATATCGTTGGCTCTGGAGTCACCAAGGCAGTGCAAAATTTATTTATTAGTGGCCGAATGCTGCGTGAGAATGTGTATCACATTGGTCCCGAAATGTAATGTGAAGTTCTTTTCCGTTAATTCAATATCTGTCTGCCCTTCTATTGAATGAAGGAAGCCCCCTATACTTATACTATATAAAAGAACTCCTTTTCCACGCGTGCTTATATTCTTATTCTCTACTTCACATATTTTGTTTTAGCATACTGATAAAAGATCTGAGAGGAGCGACAATAAGGAAAGAGATACTACTAGGCCTCCTCCTCTAGGTTGACTCTTTTCTTCTTTTAGAACCATAACAAGGGCAACGCCTAAGGTCAGGACAGGGAAATCAAAATATCCAACCGCATTCAATCTAGAGACTATGCTAATGGTTCTGGTTATGTTAGACTATATTGATACCCGATCCGTTTAGTTCTATTTTAACTACTCCAAACCTCGTTCATTCATAGAAGATCGATTCCAATCTCGATAAATTCCTTCCTTTAAGCAGCCTTGATTAACTATAACGACAGCACCAGTTTGCCACTTACTTTTTCCATTTCCTTATGAATACCGGGTTCATTAACTCAACATTTACTTTGAGCCCGGAACAGGCTCTTAATTAAAATTAAATCACCCTCCGAGTTGAAAACGACTAAGCTTTTTGCCTTGACACTAGTCTTTCTCAGGGCACTTTCTTTCCTTGGCATGGCACCTTGCTTTCGCACTCGGCCTTGAGCCGCATTTCACGAAGTCAGAGGGATCTCTTAGGCTTAGGGCAAACCATGTTCGTCATAGAAAGAAGGGCATCTACTCCAAGTTAAACTACATGGCCTGCTACTACAGATGGGAACTCCAATGCTACTCTCTTTCTCTAGCCTTAAAGCAAAACAAAAGAAGAATGTCACTGTCACTATAAAGAACTTATGAGGTATAGGCATAAGGAAAGGCTTTCTCACTCCAATCTGATCTATTTTCTTGCCCCATTCCTAACTATCCAACTCCTCAAACCGATGGGAAAGGAGAAGTGGTTTAAATGGCAGGTAAGATTTCACAGGGAATAGAACTGAAACTACATCGAAGGAACCAGGAGCTTTAACCGCGGTACTGTGGTCTAAAGGGGGGCTAACTGATTAGTCACTAGCGAGCGGGACTTCTCCTTGAGCACTTTTGAAGCCAAGAAAGTGTATTCGAATCCTGTATATACTATTACTATTCTAGAAGACTCTTACCTACTAGGCCTAATGCCTAATACAGACTAATATCGATGATATTACACTAGCATCTTGAGCAAATACTCGTTCAGTGGTGGGACGATTGGGAATGCAACTCTTGGTACAAATACTGCTTACTTCCTTTATAAAAGAAGCTAACTTCCTAAGCTAGCTGCTACTAGATAGTTAGGGCTTACGTAAGGGATTAGATTAGACGTACTGGCCTGATAAGACAAAGGTATTAAACTAGCCTCTAACTGGCTGCAGATATCTTCACACTAAATATGCTATGCTGGATGGCACGAGGTAATGCTACTGGAAAGTGTTAGCTACACCACCTAACTCCCTATTCGATTCTATGGTTACACTCGCGTTAATATATACTTGAAAGACCCTACCATCCTACTGGTATCCAATGGTAGGACAGACTGGAATAAAGGGAATAGCCATATGTATTTGCCTTTTCCCTTGCCTGGCAAGAAACTGAATGTAAAGATCTCACAATAGAAGGAAGGGCTTAGCTTACCAATGTACCTCCAACTCGATGAAGTGCACTCCAAGCGAGAAAGTCCCACTCGTGATACAATAAGCGAGAATGAAAGAAGCAACAAATACTCTTATTCCCACTATTGGTACGAAATACACTGGCTCGCAAGACCTCAGGACCATTGGATTAAGAGACTTCCCCCTAGATTACAGTAGCACTCTCTTACTCTTAAAAAAGAGCAATTAAAATTGAGTATTCCGCATATCAAACAATATCTAAGGGGACGAAAGCCTATGATAAGATTCCTTCAAATATTCAAATAAAAGGTATATTTTCAGGAGATTTAAAGAAAAGTCTATCTTCTACCATCGAAATAAATCCATTATACCTCCCTCCTGTAGTATTTTATTTATAATTCCTAGTACGCCTACTCGGGGATAGAGAGACACTGCCACTATACATATCTTTTACCTACTCTCCCTCTTACTATTAATCGGAAACCAGCACTGCACCTGGATACTGGATAAGCTTTCCATTGTAATAGAAATCTAGGCTTACCACTGGCAGGGAGAAAAGATTCTATTAGGACGGCCCTACACGACCTTATCACTCGAACTCGATCGAGGCAGGAAGAAGGACTGGAACTGAATCAATGGTTGGGTAATATATGGAATATGCCAGTAAGATAATACATATGGGTATTTTATGGGGAAGGGCAAAAAAAGGAACTTTGTCACTGTACCGTAATAATAAAGAGGTACTGTTCCCCCCCTCCTGCTAACCAATAACCAAGGGAATTGCCAATCGACTTCAGAGGAAAACCTCCTGACTCCAACTGCCTTTAAGGCAGAAGCAAAGCGCTTAGCAAAAGAATCAAGGACAACTCCCACTTACACTGGATACGCTTAGGACTTCCACTAGATTCCAGAACTTGATGGGCTTCTTTCTTATCTTGGGCACTTTAAAAGAAAAGCTTGCTGTAAGAAGAAATGAAACTTCAACCAAAGGAAACGACCACTCCAACTTCATTCCATTAAAATATAGCTGCTTATTATTATTAAGAAGCAGGGAATTCCCTTTTTTCTGCAACTGCATTTATCTCAATGGAAGGAACCTTATTCAATCGCTTCAAAATTAATTTCTCGGAGCTAGTACTTCAACTCGAAACTACTGATACTCGGCGCATTCCTATCTTTTTCTTTTTTGAACCAGAGCTAAGAGGCCCTTGCATATACACACATAATTGAACCTTTATTACTCCTGCTTAAAAAAATGAAATAGGCAGCTGAGCTCGCAGTATTACTTGGATGTGGGGAGATCCATTGGAGAAGTATAAAGCCTTTTCAAAGCGTACACTAGTACTAGTGAGTATATGTTATGCTACTCAACCTTAAGCATGAATGCTGTTAGCACGACTCTCTCCATACCGGTAAGTACAATTCATAAAATTGAAATAAACGAGGTTTACGAATACTTAAATAAAGTTGATAGAACCTTTGAACTTCTGGTTGAAGATTTTCCACACTTCGCTTAGTTCGCGGGGAAGATGCAAACTTAGACATCGTAACTACTCCTGCTAACGAAGTTGTTATTGGAGCACTTGGTGGTATCTTACTCAAAGTCAAAGTAACTCTTCCGATTTATTTAGTCAATCGTGCTATAATCGTTATTATAAAGATAGATCATGGACCATTACCTCGAAACTTTTCGAGAGTGGAGGGATATGGAAGTTCTTCTTCGACTAAATTGCTATAATTCCTTATACATTTATCCTGGGTCATGACTTCTAGATAAAGTATGCCCTTTTGTTGATGATAACATACTTAATTAAGTTGTTATCCTCTTTAGCCCTATTATATGCCGGGCATACCGATCCGTATGGGCCTTTTTCTCCTGTGGAATTCCTAGGTGATATTCTATTCCATATATATTTGCCCCTCTCCCGGCACCTGTAACATAAAATAAACAAGAAGGGATCATCTTCAAAGTATGACTAGGCTATTAGAAGCTAAAAAAGACCGAGGATTGCCTTTTTTTTTCTCCATGCAAACTGGACGCAATGAGTGAGCCCCTATCCCATCTGAAGGGAAATAATCCCAGGTAAGATACTCACCCTAAAGTTGGACCACCCGGGAATTCTCCAAAAATCTCGCTAAGAGGTAGCGTCAGTCCAGATCAGTGCACGAACCTAGACAAAATTTCTCTCGATAGAAGTAAGCAGTAGTTCCGTCTCCGGTCAAACGGCGAGAAAAGAGGCATTCAATACTTCAATACTCAGCTTCGATTCCGGTTAGTGGAGCCGCATTCTTTACTATATGTTGATGTTGGTAGGAGTACCTGAGCCGTCTAGTTTATGCGTTCCACTTCTGGTACATAGCATAGCGGAGTTGTTAACTCCTCTTTGCTCAATGCATAGCAGAAGTGCTTGAATAGCCTACAATCTAGAACAAACAATCGTGATTGAATCTTTCCCTCTTCTGGTGACGGAGTTCCTGCCGCAGAAATCATGTTAATGGATAATATGCTAATGTTATTATCTGGTAGAGAAGCATTGTGTATTAGACGTCCTTGGTCGACGATATTGATCTTTCTTTCTCTTCTATTCTTTCTTCTTTCGCATTCGTTTCCTCAAGTGAGCTACTGACTAGCGGAAAGATCGACGGGGAGAGGAGGATGAATGCAATTCACTACGGAAGTTGATAACAAACCTACTCAGATAGCTGGGAACTTAGGTAGGACAACTCACAACGGGAGGAACGGGGCGCTAGGCAGGCTTTTCTTTGGATCAACTCCAAGGCGGCTTTCGGAAGCAGCGAACTCTCCAAGGGCATCAGCAAGTCAAAATGAAAGGAAATCCGCGAATTCGAGTCACGGGAATAGACCCACCACTGATTCATTCAATTCCAGCTTCTGATTACGATGCTGATTCAACAAGTTCGGATGGTAGGGTACGGCTTGGACTAATGCAGCTTCGGCTGTGAATTCCGAAGAATCTACTACTAGCCACTTATCTTATAGTCGAGAGCCCCGATCGACCCCACCCCGGGAGGTCAGATCGAAGCCATGAGGAGTCAATTTCTTGATAGTACCCCTTTCCACTCACGGGATAGAATAGATAGAGGCAGGAAGCCTGCCGTTTCATACTTCGATACTTATCTAAGTAATGCAGTTAACCAACCCCTTCTACGAGGAACCTATTGGCAAGGTTGAGAGATTGGGTAAGCTGCGAGACAGTGTTCACCACGCTCGCCATAGCGAGGGCCAGAAAAGGCATTCGGGGCAGGCTATTGGAGAAAGATCCTGATCCTATCGCTACTTTTATCTTTCACTTCACTTTTTTATCCGGAAATGAGGATTAGCGGAAGCCGTTACGTCAGCTTAACTAAGAGGCCTGATCCGTGCTAGCAGATTAGTCTCATCCTGGGCGACCTACTCTCCTCAGCAGTAGCTGCCGCTAGCGGTAGTCCCTTATGCCTACAAAACTCTATAAATCCAATCTATCCGGCTGCAGCCCTACTGTTATGAGTTTCGTATCATCAATATAATCAGTTCATTCTAGAGGCTTGTGAGCAATCTCAGTCAGCGTCTGCAAGCATGCAAACTGACTCAATTTTTTGGCATAGTAGGTAATGCGTAGTCTTTTAGTGAGTCCAGCACATTCGGTATTTGGCTCGCCTACGCCGATCTTCATCAACAAGCTAGGTATTCAATCATTAGCTGTCGTTACGCCGACAAGTAAGGAAGGATATAGTCAAAACGCTATGCCCCCATGTTAGGACTTTAGTAGCATCTGTCCTCTAAGTCTCTTAATCCCGAGCTGTCAGCTCTCTCTTCCACTCTATCGGGCTTTCCTATTGCAATTAGTAACTGATCTGCTCTCGTCTTTTCTCTTGAAGAGCCCTCCCTTCTCGTATTAGCCACCGACCCCGAAAGGCGCAAAGAAGGGGAGCAAGTTTTGACTGGTCAATCTCTCGGGCAAGGAAGAGATGCGCCGGGTCTTTCTCTTTGAATGGCGGAGAGAAATGGTAACAAGTCAATAGACTTGCCTTCAGATCCTAGTTTTGTAATAAGTGGAGATGCCAGTGATCAAAGAAGAAGAAAGGATTCGCCAGTGGTGCCTCCTTCTTCAGTTTGCGGGAAAGAGATAGCAGACGATTCTCAGCATCTACTAGGATTATGTAATTTATAAATATCCTAGTTTATAACATTTTATTGAAAAAAGAACTTCCTCTCCCCTTCTTTCTTTACTATAGATTGCTTTCTGACTCTCTGTTCAAGGAGACAACACACCGGATTTGCCGAAAGAGGGTTGAGGAAAATCTACGATTCAGATTTAGCTATAAGTTAACCAGTCATGAGCTAATCTCACAGCTCCAATCATAGCAGCCAATGCTACTGTTCGAGTCTTTGGCTTAAGCTGCCACAGATCAATTCAATCTTTTGAATGCTTTTTCTGATCGACATTAAGCTTTCGCAGTCAATATCTGAGATTGATGATGTAACTAAGCGGGTATCACGATGCCTTATTTATCCAAGACAGAATGCCTATGATTGGACAAGGCAGTAGGAAAACCAATCCAAAAAAGGGGTCATCATTCTTAATATCGGAATTCGTCTATTCTTATTATTCTATTAAGAATAGCCTACTTGTCGGGATATGAATGAAATGGTGCTCCACAAGGAAGGGCATCTTCGAAGTCATTTTCAAAGAAAAAAGAAAGTCTTTGAATGATTCTCAAGGGCTATAGTTCATCCATTGATTAGATTGACCATCTAACTAAATATGAAAACTAAGGAAGCCACAGCTAGATTATTAATCATCTCAGTGGGAATTTCCACCAATATGGTGTCTATAGACTGACCTTTCCCTCCTATCGTTAGAGCTACTTCCTCCGCCTCCCCTCTTTTTATATTTAATAAAAGAAGGCTTTGGCTGTGCCCTTTTAACAATATTATCAGACGCGCCCCTACCGGGCTTTCTTTGTTACAAAGAACATCAAAAAAAAAGGCAATCCTCTCTTATCAAATGGCACATCAGCCGCAAGACCCGACTCGTGTGGATAACGAACCTGTGTGATTGGGGCATTCTACAAACAGAGATGCACAAGACTAGCATAGGCTCCCCCCAACCTTAGATCTAAGGTGGAATTAACCAATAGATATTCGGGAAAGTTGAAATTGAAGCACAGAAGAAAGAAGCGGTAGCAACCATTGACTACTCGGGCCCGGCCTTGCTGCCAGAAAAGGGACATGCTTACTTCATCTTTACTGAGATATCATGCATACACTTGTGGGGCTGGGGTACAACTTTGTATTGTATTGTACTTGCCTACATATCCGGTTTCACTTAAGTAACGGAATCAAGCCCTAGTAGTTCTGTCTACCTCTGTTTTTAAAGAATGGAGAAAGCGGAACAGTACGGCCCTTAGTAGTATAAAGGCGGGCCCCTTAAAGGGATAAATTATGTTGCCGTATCGCTTGGAT